AAAATTAATTATAGGTTGTATTCTTTTATTTTAGTATACTAAAAGAAGAACTATGTTTGCTTACTGCGGGACTTGAACCTGCATGCTCAAATGAGCAAAAGCTTTTAAAGCTTTCGTGTCTACCGATTTCACCAAGTAAGCGGGGCTAGATTCAGTTTATATTCTAATACTCGATCCCTTGCGTAACCAGAGCTTAGAATTCCCTGAATCTAATTTATCTCGTTGATTAGAGTTATTTTTTTGTTCTATAACCGACTTGCTTTGATTGCTTAAAGTATATAAAAACTCAAATATTATTTGAGCCTTTAACCTTATTAAGCCAGTTTGTGTATTCGTAGAATTTGGGATAAAGCCATTATTTGATGTCCGTCTAAATAAAGTACTAGAGAAGTTGATATTAAAATGACTTTTAGATAACCTATTTTCTAAAGCAGTAAAATAATTTAAACCCGCGGGTTCACAGAAACTCCGATAAATGACCAACTCTAAGGGAAGCAAGGGCTTGGCGGTGTTAGAAAATAAGTTAATATGTTTTTGAACTTTGCTAAAACTAGACTCATTTAACTTCTTAAAGCCCGAATAAGCGCTAATTAGATAGCAGTAGTTAGCTGATAAATTTCTATGTGTCTTTGAATTTATATAGTTATTCAAGTTTGTTAATTGCGTAGACTTTTCTCTATTTAATAAACTTTTTTGTTGTCTAGTGCTTAGTTGGTTAGTCAAACTGACTTGCTTTGCAAGCAAGCTATTATGTACGGCCTTACTTTGTGGATACAATAGGTTTAGAAATGCCAATAAAAACATATTATTAGTTATGTATCCATAGTTGGGCCTAGAGGAACATAACTCACGAATTTTTTTTAATACAGGCGCTTTTGTAGTATAGGAACTTCCAGGTACTTTTGCCCTTTTTAAAGCAAGGGGGCCAGGATTATTTCTGGTTACAATTTGCATTTTTTTGAAATTCTGCATGTACAAAAGCTTACTGTCAAACAAGTTAATTTCTTTTGTCTGTATATATATTTTAGGCTTTTTTGTCAGCCGGACTCCGTACTTCAATGCCACACTAGAAAGGCGTAGTAAGCAATTAATAAACTTGTCATTAGGCTTTGATTTATAGGTTATCATACTGTTGTTCGAGCTGTAAAAAAAAAAATATTTATATACATCATTTATTTGATTAGCTTTTGTGATACAACAAAACTGAGTAATGTTTTTTTTTACATTACTTTGTTTAGAGCCATTTAGATAAATAGGAGCAATTGATAAATTAGATAACTTATAAGTTTTGTCGTATTTAACAACACCAGTACTAGTGTCAAAACGTTTGTAGTTTGTATTAAAGTCGTCCTGTAACCAACGTACATAATGTAAAACGGCGCTAGAAAAACGCCTTTTGTTTAATGTGTAATTTGTAGAAAACAAGTGCTTCGCTGTACATGCTGTATTTATTGGTAGTAAGTGGGGTGTTAGTACAGTAAGATTATCAGAATTTACTTTGTATTTTACTAGTTTATTTGTAGGCAAAATTATTTGTTTACTTACTAGCCCAGTAAGTTTGAAAATATTTAGATTTTGTTTAAGATGATCATAAAAATAATACTGGCTAACTCCGATAAACATAGAGCTTTGTTTTTTGCTAGCGATTCTTAACGCGATTGGGTTTGCTCTGCTCATTTGTAATAATATGATATTTTTAGTTTTATCAACTTTAACCTTTGCTTTTGCCCCGCAAAGCAAAGGCAAAAGTAAAAAATTTTTTATAGTGTAGCAAATTAAATGATTAATCATTGAATTCTTACAAGCGAAATTAAAACATTATAGCAGTATTAATGTATAATTAGCTTGAACGAAGTGTTTTTATAAACACCCCAATAAGACTATAAATAAAAAAGCTACTAGATGGATTACCTACAATGGGATAATTTACAAGATTGTTTAAACTATAACGATTACAGCTAGGTCGCCCCAACCGGCTCGTAGCCAAACCGGAGATTACGCCAATAGTTGGTATTTTTAGACAATTTGCTTGGTTTACTAGATTTTGATTTTTTTCAGGATTAATAAAAAACATAATATCAGCCAGCTTATTATTTATAAAAGGGCTTTTTGCAAACATTTGGTATTGGTTAAATTGATTTAAATCAATGAATTTATCGTAGTAGTTGTGGAATTTTTTTTCATGGTATCTAAACAGTCTTGGTATTACTTTGTTCCTTTGCTTTTGCCCTTTGACTTTGGTTTTGCCAAAGGCAAAAGCAAAGGTCGGGCAAAGGAAAGGCAAAAGAGAAATCTCATGACTTTTGTTGGCTTTAAAAGGAGAGTGATTTCTAAATAAGCCGGCAATTGAAGATCGATTTGTTATACTATTTTTATTTTGATTGCTATACGTTCTACCATCTTTTACACTTTGATAAAATCGATTAATATAAAAATGATCTATGCTATTGCTATAACCCTTTTTAACTAATATACTTGAATTATGCTTGTTTTTTTTTAATTTAAAGTAAATATCCCTGATAGATGATGGTATGACTGATCTATTTTCTTTACTATTAATCCTATGGGATTTATAATTTGAGTAAAAGCGTAAACCGGCTTTGTAAATTATTGGGCTTTTAAATGTGATAAAATTCTTGGTATTTTTAAATAATACTTGAGGTTTTGTAAATGCTAGTTTTGTAAAGCCCATTACCTTAAAAGCTTGAATATTACTTTGGTTTGGCATTGTTAGCTGCTTGGACTTATATTTATTTCGTTGGTCAAATATTTTAAATTGACTATAAAATAAACTTGAAGGATGCTGACCTTTTAACCTCCAAGCTAAAATTTTACCAAATATATTTTGGCGAACTATAGACTGTTTTGCTTTGCATTGTTCACTAGTTAATAAATTAAATCGACTAATTGGCCTTATATAGAAGGAAAAAGGTAGATAGTTTTGGCTGTAAACCCCCCCTTTTAAGTGTGATTTTCGAGTGACATCCTGTAATGCTCTATGGTTTTTGTACGCTCGTTCATATTTATCCTGTAATTTTGTTTTGGTGGGTGCATTAATATCAACAATGCTTTTGAACAAATTCTTTGAGGTATTGTTAAAATATACTGATTTACAGTAATTATAAAATTCTTCATTCAGTTGATTTTGCAAAGTATTAAATCCTGTCTTAGTGTTAGTTAAGAATCCTACAAGTGGAGCAGTTATTTCTCCTCCTATTTGTTGCGTTAACGTTTGAGCTTCTTTTACTTGTAATTGTATAGCCTTTTTTATCTTAATTTGTAATTGATTATTTACTACATATTGCTTTTCATTGCTATACACAACTTTGCCTATTATAACATTGTGATTTTCGATTTTACTAGCCTTTTGAATTTCTAACTTAGGTGTTTTAGTAAACTCATGTTGCTTTATTTTGGGTTGGAAAGAACCAGAATCTGTAAAAACTTGCCTTTGATTAATCTGTCTTTCAACATAATTACGTGCATAAAAATCTTTTGTGTATCTTTGCTCTTGCTGCAAAGGTCGAGTAAAGTTAGAATTGAATAGCGTATTTGAGTTTTTTATAAAGCTCTGGATTTTTTTTTTATATACATAATTTGTTTTAATTTTTAAGCTATTTAAAAAGGTATTTAAGTGATTAAATAAAGCCTTATTAAGCAATGTGCTTGTTAAGCATTCCGATGGAACAGTTAAGTGGTTTATGTACTTTGCTGCAATGTTTGATATATTATTTAGTTTATATGGCATACTATGCCGTTTACACTGCTGTATCAGCCAGGTATTAACTAGTGTGGAGTCGGCCTCAATAGCGTCATTGCCGTTTATAAATACAATCTTTTTATTGTTCCGCGCAGCAGACCAGCATATTTGCAAAGCTTTGAAAACATTTGAAAAACTATTTCTTAAGTTTAAAAACGCAAGATCAGGTCCCCAGCAAAGAAGTGGTTTAGTTTGAAATAAATATGGTTGATTATTTTCAAATATATTCGAGTTTATTATATTTTTAATTGGATATTTTACTTTTAACGAAGCATTATAAATATGGCTTGGTCCAGTAGAATATCTAGAATAATTATGGGTTGTGTTATTATTTATAATGTATATCATATGTTTTTTATTAGTTTATAGAAATTTCACTAGCTATTAGTATAAGAAATTAGATATCTTTTATACAGATGAATTAATATATTTACATTAATCTATTTATGTTTAATAATTTAATATTTTAATGACTTCTCTTAACTAGCCCCGGTATTAGGCCTTGCCCAGCATAACGCCGAAAACTTATCCGACTTAGTCGAAATTTTCCGATAATTGAACTCCGCCCCGTAACTATGCAGCGATTCCGTATATTTGAAATCCCTTGTTTTTGAGTATATTGGCGATTTATTGACTGTTCTAAAATTAGTCCTGGGCCAATATAGGGCAAATTTTTATGGAAAGCCTCGTTAAAACGGATATCCAATTGGTATAATTGGGGCTTAGGTGAAAAATCGACGCACAATAATGATTTTAATAAAGTACCAATTAGTTCCTTATTATCAAAAGCAATTCGCTTTTTTTGATCGCTTATAATACTTCGAAATCTTGTTTGAATGTTTTTGCTGTTAGTTATTCTTTTAGTATACACAAAATGTGACCAATCGGATAAGCCCTGTATTTGTTTTTTTATACCCTTGCCTTTGCTTTTGCCCCTTTGCCCAACCTTCGCTTTTGCCGCAAAGGCAAAAGAGCCCAAAAGGTCCTCTGCGGGGCAAAAGTTTAGGGTTGTTGTTTTTAATTTTTCCGAGCTTACAGCTCTTGTGTCTAATTTAGTATTAAAATAAATAGCTTTCAGATTCAAAAGATTTTTATCCAATAAATTAACGGAGAATGATTTTTTAGATTTTTGAAGTAATCCCAAAAATTTCTGATTTTTGGTAATTGTGTTAAAATTGTAATTGTTTTTTAATGCCATATTTAATGATTCGTTGTTTTATCAGGTTTTTATTAAAAAATAGTTTAGTAAAAACCTGGAAAGTGGCAAAAGGAGTATTCGAAACTCCGCATTTGACGTATGAAATCAACGTTCTAACCTCTAAACTATAATGCCTTTACTTTGTTTTTACAAATAGAAATCCGAGGTTTTTGCTTATTATGGAGACTTATTTGATCTCTACTAGTAAATTAGATTATATATATAGTATATATATTTATAAAAAGATTGAATTTACCTTGCCCTTTATTTTTATTTAGTTACCCGTATTAGATCTTCTCGGTTCTCGAATTACTGGTAATTCCGGGTGCGTGTGAAAATCCATTGGGCTTGTCAACAACCATTCAGGGCTATATACTGCAACGGGCTTTTGTTTATGTTCAATCGGCCAAGGATTTCTCGAAGCCTGCCGAGCTACGACAAAAGCTTCAATAACGACAGCAAAAAACACAACTAAGCTTGCAACACTAATATATGCCCCATAACTACAGATTAGGTTCCACGATGCAAAGGCAGTTGGATAATCAGGAATACGCCGTGGCATTCCGTTTAGTCCTAACCAGTGCATTGGTAAAAAAGTAAGGTTTGCACCTATAAATAATAACCAAAAATGGACTTGCGCCCAAGTTTCGTTATACATAAGCCCCGTAATTTTTGGAAGCCAGAAATAGAATCCGCTAAATATGCCAAACACTGCTCCAAGGCTTAAAACGTAGTGAAAATGCTAATAATAAGCTACTGCTTATCGTTTTGGACTATCTCTTTATCTAGAATTAAATTTTTTACAAAGGGAATTCTGGGCCATTTTGGGTTCTGGTATTTAATAAAGTCCACTAAAAATGATGAATAAATCCGAAATTCCAGACTATGTTTTGCGTATTTTTGATAATGTCTAATAGTCAAAAAATACTTAATTTTGCTAATTCGATAAAATTTCATACAACAAAATAAGCGGTTCTTCATGAAATATTCGTATAAAAAAATCATCTGATTTACACGTTGATATTTGAATTTGATAGCACCATTTCGTACATGATACACACTTGGCGAATAGTTTGGTACAACAAAATCTAAATTTAATTGTTTAGAAAATTCGTTCAGTTTGAATTCTAAAACACACTCAATCCGATTTCCTTGATAATTAAATACTATTGTACCATCACTATCAATTAAACCGGCAAAATATGGGTCCAATGCTTTTAAAGTATAATCAGCCGGCCTAAACACAATATTCAAAAATATGCACGCCTTTTTGAATGAGTGGACCTTTAATCTAATTAAACCGTTTATTAGATTAACTACGGTCCTCATATGTTCTTGCCTTGATACGATATAAGTACAATATGGATTTTTTTTGTCATATCGAACTCTACCAAAATGTAACATATCTTGAATTTTTGTTAATATTCTAACATCACGTACATGAACTCTAATTCTTATAGTCTTCAAAGTAATTTTTTTGTTTAGCTTTCGAAGATCAAAATTACCATCTCCATCGATAATACCTGCTAACCAAGGGTTAAACCAGCTTCCTCTTATGTCAGAGCTCCGATTATCATTTTTAAAACTAGGTAATCGACGTATAGTCTCTGAGGATCCCGTCAGGTTTCCTGCTGATTGTACAACTGTATGATTATTATTCTGACTATTCAAGTTTTTCATAAATTTATTATTATAATTTATATATATATTTATATATATATTCATCTATTTGTAAAGATCGTATTATTTTACTTAACAATAGTAAATAATGTACCAAAACAACAAAAGCTAAACTTATATTTTGTTTTTGTGGTTTTTTGTAGTTTCCAGCATATAGTCAATTGCAAAATAGAGATTTCTTTCTATTTGGCCCAATTCGAGCAACCACGTAGTACGTCTAAAGTCCTCTATTTTTCAATATCGGTTGGACTATGTCATCAAAGAAAACACTTATAAAGTGGATTCATTTGTTTCGCGTGTAGTCTCTGGGGAGCCCACAAATTAAGTTTATGGTTTCCTGCAAATCACCCATTGCTATATTTTGCCTTTCGCTTTTCCTGCAGAGCACCCTACAGACAGAGGTGCTCTTGCTCTGTGGGGTGCTCTGCAGCAAAGAAACAATACAATTAGAGCTTTAATTGATATACCAATTGTGCAATTATTTTTATTGTTAGCGTTTGTTAATAAATTAACAAAATTCAAATCTTTAGGGAGTTCTTGCATATAGCGAAATTTCGTCACGACACGTAAATGAATTATAAATACTAATAATACATTAAGTGATTATTTTGTCAGCTTTTTTTCCAAGCTCACTTTAAACGCTTTGTACTGTATTTGCTTTTCACCAAGTAGCCCTATAACATCAGGGGAGCTGTAAAAATTGCAGATGCTTTGTAAAACTGCCCCTGCGTAGGTTTCTAAAAAATGGACCCGAGCAGTACTTCGAATTTTGTTAGGTATTTTAAAAGTTTTTTTAATTGCAGTTAATACTTCATAGCCGTTTTGTTGTGATATGCTAAAGCTGTGACTCCCGTTGGATCTAATACAAAAACAGCCTTCTGCTTCAGTAAATCCGATTAGCCAATTAGGCCAATGGCTGAATTTCAACAAGAGGTCGCTATTATAATTATTAATACAATTGAAGCCAAACCAAGATTGCTTTAAATCTTTAATATGAGCATATTCACTATAAGTTATTTTATTGTTGTAACAATATTTAAAAAAAGCATATTGCCTTCGTCTATGCGTCAGCAATAGCCCATACTTGTCAATGATTGTCATAATATTTACCAACTTTACACGATGATCTTCTACCATGATAATAAAACCACGCCGAATGTGTACATTCATTATACCCAATTGTTGGCAAATCTTAGCGCACATGACGTAATTGGCGTCGGTATACTTTAATTTTATTATAATTCTAAATTGTAAACTACGTTTTTTCCAGTGGTTTACTTGAATGCTGCCATCACCTTCTAAAAGCCCCAAGAAAAATTGTTCATAGGCTTTTACAGTGTTATTATTAATGTTTATATTCATATGTATAATAATTTGTTTTCATCGTGAAGTCCGATATCTAAACCAGCGTTACTTAATATAACACCCGTTAATCCACCAACGGTGAACAAGAATAAAAACCCTAATGCAAATAGCATAGGTGTTTTAAATGTAATTCTACCAGCCCATAGTGTAGCAAGCCAGCTGAAAATTTTAATTCCTGTTGGTACCGCAATAATCATTGTTGCTGCTGTGAAGTAAGCTCTTGTCAATTTTGGTAAAAAAAAATGGACTATATCATCAACCTTGTAAACAAGGTGCCAGGCGTGTAGTCTCTGAGGATCCTCTTAATTATAAACACTTTGTAAGGACCTTTTAAAACGGAAGATTTTTTCTAATCCATTAGACTCTAGATGTTCTTTACTTTGTACATAACGGGCACAACGTCTAAAAATAGTATATTGTGTGTATTTTATTGTTTGTAAATGGTAATCATCCAGATAGTCTATGATTTTTTTAATTTTATTACTTCCCGTCAATTTTAAACGATGGATGTTTTTTTTATCTTTATAAATCGATTTTACTCCAAATATAGAGGCGATTAAAGATAAAATTTGTTTATCTTTTTGAGTAAATTTAATTTCTAGGCGTACACTTTTTTTAAGCTTATGCGTTTTACTATTAGCAACAAAAATCCCTATTGAACCATCCGCATCCAAAAATCCCGCTAGCCAATGGTTGGTTAAGCAAATATTTAAAGACGCATTCAAAATTTTACAGCCCAGCCTGGACTCGTAACCTTTCTCTATTAGCTGGTTTACTTTTGCCGAACATATAAGCTTTCCATTAATTAGATCCAGTACACGTTTTAAGCCTTTTTTGTTACTAATTGTAAACCTCACTGCCTTTTTATTTTGGCTATAGGAATAAATTTGCCCAAATCCGAGCTGTCTACGTAAGCTGTAAGCAGCACTTTTATCTTTTTCATGAAAGGCAATCTCAAGTTTTTTATAGCTAAAACATCCATCCCCCTCAATCAAGCCTGCCAAGTAGTACCCTAGTTGAAGGTCATTTTCGGGTCTTTTGTGACTCCCAAGATGTTCACAAATATTAGTTATTGTAGAATAAGGTAAAAGCATTATTGGTTTATTAATAGTATTTATATTAAAAATATTTAAAGTTATTTTATAAAAATTTTATGAAACTAAAAGTTTCCTGCTGATTGGCCTACATTTAAAGTTGTTCCAACTAGCATAGTAATCTATTTGGACCTAAATATATATGACTTTCCAGCATATAGCCCGGTGCACCACTTACCTTTTCTTTGAAAGACATAAGTGATCTTTAAAGTACCTTTCGATACTCAGGACACTAGAGCGTTGTATCGATATCTAACCCCACAGTAAACACTTAGAGTCAATTAATTGAATTACTTCAATTAACTTCTCCTCCGAAACCGTACGTGATAGTTTCCCATCATACGGCTACTCAACATATTATAAATTCGATAAAAACTGAAATTGTAAAGAAAATAAATTGTAAAGAAAGAAAATTCTAACACTATACCCTAAAGTAGGTTTAAATGATCCCAATTCAATTCTGTTCGCGAAGTATTCATAGTATTTTTAATTTGTCTTACGCGTTCTTCTTGAATGAGATGCTGCTTTGTCATTATTAAATCATCAACGACGCACCAATCTTTATAATCCAAATATTTAGAACTTAATAGAGAAAATTTGTCTAAATAAGCGCGTATCATTTTCTTTGATTTTGTACTAGATGCTTCTATTACATAATAGCGCCGAAGTTTGTCTTTTTTAATTCTTACTTTTACATGAAAATACTCTGCAATAGATTTAATCACGGGGGCATAAGATTTGCCAGTTTTTGGGTCAAGGATTCGTTGCGATAATTGAAACTGGCATCCAAAATAGCTTTTTCCTTTAATAGCTTTAACAGTAACACCAAAATAACCGTCTGCATCTATAAAGCCAGCAAGCCACGCATCATTAGAAATAGCTAACCTGGTAATTGGTAACTTCTTAATATCGGTATTATGCTTTTGATTCAGCCAATCTATTATTAAATCAATTTGGTACGCTTTTGGTAATCTTAGCTTACCATTAATTAGGTTTACTATACCTTTTAACCCATCTATTGAATATATATTCAAAACGCAAACATTTTCTTTTCTTTTATAAGTCAAGGTGCCTACAATTTTGTATACGGTTAGGGCATCTAATAACCTTTGGGCCAATACATTGTCTAAAATGTTAAAAGTTATGTGAAAAGAGGGTCTGCAATTTCTGCATTTATTGATTTTAATATGCCCGTCACCCTCCCATAGCCCTGCTAGATAAGATCCTAGTAGATCGTTATTTTTGTAAATTGCTAAATTATTGTAAATAGTCATTTTTTTTCTTTATTTTTTTCTTTTTATAGTTTTAGTTTTTCAATATATTGCGACGTAAGTTAGCATATCCGCCCCATTACAGGGTTCGCCTTTTCAGCGTAGCTTCTAAAAACTTGGAAGCAAAACTTGTTAATTCCAAAATAATAATAAGCAATATTTTTTACTATTATTTAGTTAAAATAAAACCTTTGGATTTTTTTTTAAAAGTTCGGCATTCGCTTTTTACGTCATCGTCTGCCTTTGAAAGCATAGCAAGAAGCCGCTTTTAAAGGTTTACCCTGTTCCGCTATAAATCATCAGTGTTTAAGAGGGCTTGTGCTTTGCGCCGGGGCTTTATCCGGTCCATCATGCTATCACAATTACATTACGGTATGCCCGATTTATATTATATGCTTTCGACGCGTTCATTAGCACATTCGCTTTAATAGCGCTAAACTATATTCTAGCCCTTAAACGTCGGCTCTGTCCCTGCTTCTAGCCTTTGCTCAAAGGTAGAGGGAGTCTTTTTAAAACGCTTTTACGTCTTTATGTAAAAAAAGACTTTTACAGTTTTCGCACGTGGACCTCGTGGCTAGGTGATTAATCTAGGTATCTATAGCGGCTTGGTCAAATAACCCCAATATCCCGAGGCTTTTACGCCAATTTTAATCGGTCAGGTCACACTGTGATGTGCATAAACAATGAATCCTAAAATTCCAATTGATGCCATTGCGTAAATCATTCCGATAGTACCAAATACAGGTTTTTCACTGAATGTACTAACTACATGGCTAATAATACCAAAGGCTGGAAGAATTAAAATGTATCACAAAATTTTACTAAGCCTATAAAATAAACTTTTATATTTATCATATCTAAAAGTTTATTTTATAGGCTTAGATCTATATTTTTCAATATAGGTAGGACTATGTCTTAATTTAGTCTAAGTTTACTCATTTGAGCTTTTATTTTTGCTATATCATTGATGCCTTGTTCGCTTAAATGACCTTTGTTTTGAATTATTATATAACACTTTCTCCACATCCAATAAAGTGTAATAGATGAGCCCATTACTTGGTAATTATCCAAGTATTGTATAAGTTTAACAGCCCGCTCAAAACTGACACTACTATAATAATAAGTGTTTTGTGAAGCTCTATATCCAATAGATCCACCAAGCAGAGTTTCGATTTGTTTAAGTATAGTTATTTGTTTTAAATCGATTTGCAATACTAATCTAACCTCCTTTTTTAGCCGATCTTTTTTTGAAACTAATTTTACTTGAAAACTTCCATCGCCTTGTATAAATCCCGCGAGCCAATGATTGTGAAGGCTTAGCGGCGCAGGATACGACTGCCTCATTATGGGCCCTGCTTTCGGCTTGAGCTTAGGCACCAATCGAGAATTAAATTGTTCTATTCTATCGGGGTTTATCAATTTTTGATAAATATACCCCCAAATCAATTGTTTTCCTATAGGATGACTACACACATAGGTAACGGCATTTTTTTGTATATTTTTACTTACTTGGCCATAGCCAACACGAGTTTTTATGTAATAAGCTACACTAATATCTCGACTATGAAAAGCTATTATTACATTTCCAACCTTATTTATGTGGCCATCTGCGTCTATTAGTCCCGTTAAGAAAAAACTAAATTGTTCTAGGGTTAATGGTTGTGCTTTTGGTCTATGAATAGTTATATTTTTAAATTTTGACATGGTTATTAAATTAAATATATAGCTTTGATAAGAAATAAGTTAAATTAAATGATCTAAATTTTACGCGTATAGTCTCTGGGGAGCCCTTGGTAGAACAAGGTTTCCTGCTAATTAACTTTTTTTTGTAGTAGTTTTTTACCGCTGAAACACGGTACTATTTCAAAATGTGCATATAGTAATAAGCGTTTTTAGCAAATAGCGTAATTATGAGGCATACATTATTTTACCTCAGGATGGCCGAAAAACCCTATCTACCAACCTGCTAATTTGTGTTAGCAAATGCATTTATAAATTTCTTTGCACGGTAATGTACTATTTCAAATTAAACATCCTCCATATTAGTATGTTTCGCTTAATTATCATCAATAGCCTTGTTTAACACGCCGGGTGTTAGGTAGATTCGACTGTACATCAAGCACCATTTCAGGCACCCACTTGTGACCCAGTCTGTAGCGATTTCTAAAAAAACCGACGGTCTTGGAACGAAACCCTCCTTGACCGTTTTCACAAGCATCGCCGAGAAAACTCTTTACCCCTGTCAGGGTAAACTTAGATGATTTTGCTGCGCATTATTTGTTTATTTACACAACAAAAAAGCCCTTTGCTTTTTAGAGTTACAAGACAACATCTAAGGACTAGCAATAATGTACAAACTGTATTTGGTTTGTTTACTTTTTTAGGTCTTTGATTATTATAGCATATGCCTTAAAAGTTTCATAGCTTACGCTAAACATTTTGCTGTTTTTCCGTTTTGTTTTTGCTAATTATTAAATATTTAATTAAAGCAACTTCTTATTTTGTTTTTTATTGGGCAGCAGGGTTGATTGTTTTTGATAAAATTATCAATTGTTCCCTTTGCTCAGGTACCCTTGCCTTTGGCCTCGGGCAAAGGTTAAATGTTGTTTGTTTTTAATGGCTTCGTATATAAGTTTCCATTTTTTAAAACTTAATTTTTTATTTGTTTTTAAAGGAAATTTTGTAAAGTAGTTTATTATATTATAATATCGCACGAGCTGAGATTCACTGTGTAATATGACCAATGGCCTGGTTGACTATGTGGTACCACACCTGCATTAAATAATTGCTGAATTCGTTCTAGCACTGTTTTATTAGCGGTGTGTTTTTGTGACACACTATATTCAAAACGATAGTTGGTTTTTCGAAAGCGTGCATGAAAATAAGCTTCACTATCAGAAAACCCTACTAACCAATAGTCATTCAGTGAAAAAATAGGCGTTTTATTTATTAATTTAATCTTAGTAATTATTCGAATCGGGGCTCTTATTCGGGTCAATGATATTATTATACGCTGCTATAAATTTTACAAACCCTATTTGCCGACTAGGCAAAATGAGGTTGCCATTAAACAAACTTCCAATTAGACTAAGCCCTATTTGATCTTGCACAATATATCGTGAAGCGTTTAGAGCCTTACTTTGAACAATTACACGACCTACGCCTAAATGCTGTTTTATTTCATGTAGTATTTCAATATTATAATTACTTTGAGTAATTACAAACATCAAATCCTGTCTGTTGGTTACTATAAAACTGCCATCTCCTTCTGCGAAGCCAATTAGCCATGTAAGCCACTGCGCTGAGGCTTTTTTATTAAGCATTAAATGAGATGAGACTCTTTAAGTCGCTTATAAAACGCGGTAAAATCAAAGTTGTGTGTTATCATAAAAATTTAATTAAATTATTTAGTAATTTGCAAGGCTTTTAAAAAAATATGCTGAAATAAAACTGGATCACCACCTCCGGCAGGGTCGAAGAAACTTGTATTAAAGTTTCTATCTGTCAGTAGCATAGTTATTCCGGCGGCTAATACCGGTAGACTTAGTAGCAGTAAAAAACTAGTGATTAGTACACTCCAAGCAAATAGGGGTACTCTATGCATTTTCATTCCTGGAGCTCGCATATTGAAAATAGTTGTAATAAAGTTTATAGACCCTAGTAAACTACTTAATCCAGAAACATGTAATGAAAAAATCGCTAAATCTACTGATGCACCAGGCATTCCTACTAGTGATGATAAAGGAGGGTAGCGAATTTGACAATTATGATTTAAAAACATCATCATAGTGGGTCAAATCAATGGACTATACCATATATTAATCTAACAAAAAATGGGTAACATTCGATGATAACTTCAATCATATTTATACAATGCAATTACTTTTCACAGCGCTGCCTAATTAAAGTCATTATTGATTTTGCTTTTAAGGTTTTAGCCTTATTTTTTTTCCGCAAAGTTCTAAGCCATAGTGAGAATTCGAAGCTCTTTATGCCTAAAAGACGATTATTGATTGCATTTGCAATTAGGTATAAAGTGGCTGTGTTTTTGGTATCTAACATTGTATAATTATTCCGGTTTTTTAATGCAGATTGGGCACAAAATAAGCGGTGGATTGCGATAATAATGTGCTGATCATATGCTTGTCCTATAGTAAAACCGTGCTGTCCGTTGTGCAAAATATAAAAACTGCCCTCCGCTTCTATAAATCCGGCTAGCCAATCCAAATCAACAATGTGTTTTAAATCCGTCCCGTTAGTCCATATTGGACTGATTGGGTCGGTTTTTCTATCCAGTGATTTTTGTAATCTCAAAATATTTTTGGGTGTAGCATTACCTAATTGCTGCATAGACAGAACTTTTTTAATCACTAATACAGCCGCATATTTCATAGATCTTAAATGAAATTTACCAAACAAAGGTATCAAAACAGAACGCCATAAAGCTTTACTCCGCACACGATAAGTAATTGTGTATCCACTGTAAGTGACCTTACCAATGCCAAAAATCCTTTTTAGCCTATAAATAGCACGACTATTATACCTGTGCAAGGTCACTTTTAAAACAGGCACCCATTTTGTCTTTTCTTTATTGGTCCATTCTAACCCAATATGTCCGTCACCATCTATTATTCCAGTGGCCCATTTTTGCTCACTATTAATATCTTCACGTTTAGTCTCTGAAGAAATAACATTGTTTTTATATTGTTGCATTGTTTGTTTAATTATAATAAAACCCTTGTACATTTGCTCTATCTGGAATAAGTAACCAGAAAAAGCGTTATTTCCTGCGGATTGTCTTACGATTTAAATCTTATAACGAGCCCGTTTTACACTTTAACATACGCAGTATTGTTTACTAGCATGTAACTCAGTAACTTAAATCTTATCAAGGTGTTTCCGCATCGAGTGAAGTTTTTTGAAGCTGTGGCCTATAAAAATATTTTTATAGGCCACAGCAGGACCACCTATCTACCTTTAAATGGTCCATCCTGTACCAGCACCTGTTTCAACTAATGCTGAACTTAATAATAGTAGTAAACTTACTGGCAATAGCCAAAAGCTAATGTTATTCAGTCGTGGAAATCAATTTGGCATCGTACTTTCGTACAAGCGTGGACTATGTCTTCATCTGATATGTTTATAAACAAAATCAGCGCTTCGCGTGTAGTCTCTGAGGATCCTACTAACAAGTGATTTACCTGTATTGGTTTCCTGCATATTCTTCCCATGTGTAGTAATGATTTAACGACGGACTCCGGAGCCATGCTCCGTATCTAACGTATACTGTCAGTTCCCGGAGTTATTACTACCTGTATATAAAAAAAATCAATTTATATCTGTTATATAAAAACAGTGAGAGATTCCATGCATATAGCGAAATGATAATCGTTTGTCTTACGACAAAGACGGCATTTCTGACATTTGCTTAGGCCTTGAACAAAACGATCTACCTTTTTTCTTAGCAAAAACAAAAAAGTGTTGTTCTGGCTAGTCAAGCAATAAACATAGTACAATATTAATCAGTATATACAAAACATTATTAAGGGTATAAAAAAAAAAACTCCATGGTTTTTTTATGCTCTACCTTAGCATAAAAAAGGCGCAGGTGTAGATTTAAAAATTGTTTAAATGGTCCCAGTTAAAGTGTGACCTACCTGTATTCATGTTATTTTTAAGTACGCTAATTTCGGCTAGGCCTTCTTGTGTGAAGTTCCTTTTATGTATAATATGTTGTGCCGCTTTCCGCCAATCTAAATAATCAAGCAGTTTTGCGCTTAACAAACCATAATGATCTAAATAATCAATCAATATAATTATACTAGCTCGACTAGATATTTCAATTATATAGTAAGCTCTTTTAGTGCTTTTTTGTGTACGTGTGTTTAAACGTACCACTAAGTAATCAGCTATCAAAGCAAGGGCACTGCTGTAGGATTGATTTGTTTTGGCATCAACCATACGTTGTTCTAAACGAAATCGACAACTAATCTTGTGCTTAATACCGGGCGCCTTTTTAGTGTCCCGAATACCGAAGCTCCCGTCAGCATCGATAAATCCGGCAAGCCATGCGTCTTTACTTAGATGGCCTAAATATGGAGGCAGTTTTTTTATTTTTGTACCGTGATGTTTATTTAGCCAGTCGATCAATACATACAGTTGATTGATTTTCGGTGTTCTTAATTTCCCATTCATCATATTAATCAAAACTTTTAACCCTTTGACCGGGCTTACGGTCAATACGCACGCGTTTTGTTTAGTTTTATATCTAATAAATCCGTACCCGATTTTGCCTAATAGTTTTTGTGCTAAAGGTTTATTTTTAATGTGCAATGTTATATGCCATCTAGGGTTATGCTTGTTAAAAACAGTTGGCATTACTATATGGCCATCACCCTCGAATAGTCCAGCAATATAAAAATTTAGCATTTCAGGTTGCTTATAAATAATTGTCATTGTATATTGTATATTGTATATGTTTTATTTTCTTCTTTGCCATATCTGGAGCCCCAATCATTACGGGCACCAGAATATTTCCGAATCCGCCCATTAGGGCAGGCATTTTTTAAAGTCTTAAAACTTTAAAGGACTATATCTTCATCTTGAAACGCTGTTTATTATTTTAAAAGATAACCTTTATTTTTTAATTTATTTATAATATAATTATAAATAAATTAAAAATAAATTAACAAAAAAAAAAGGTAAAATTTATTTTAAACAACGCGTAATTTCCAAACTTTTCTGAAACATCCTTTTTTTTTATTTAAAATTTTTCTTAAAGTTTCTCGATCTGCTTTCAAAAATTTTGCACATTCTCGTTGTTCGAATACTTGGCTTAAAAGAGGATTAGTCACGTGTTGTGCATAAATTTTTTGAGCTTTTTTATTTCTATATTTATATGATTCAAATTGCTTACGTTTTTGTTTAACTAAATTTAAAAAAATAGTAATATTTTGTGCTTTTAAAAAATCAGGTTTTTCTTTTTCTTCTTCTTGTAATAGTAAATTATTACTACTAATTACGCTAAACTTAAAGCTGTTTAAATAAGTTGTGTTTGTGTTTATGCATTTAATTAAAGTTGAATGATGAATACCCATTAAAGTTGTGCACTGCTGTTTTGATTCAAAAATCCATAGTAGTTGATTTGTAGTTTTGTTAAAAACCGCTATAGAATGACTGCGTTGTTTTACAAATTGCTTATACGTTTTGCTTTTCATAGGTGCGTTATAACGACTAGGAGTCGCTTTACTATCTAGGTTTAAACCGGGTTTAAAAAAATCTAAAAAAGCTTGCTCTAACAAGCTCGTTAAACGTGTACTTTTTTGGCAATATAAAAAGAACCAGGCGCACAGAATTAAACCCATGTTTGTTCAAGTAATTCCGAATTAAACTAACTCCTTTGTACTTTGATATCCTATAAAAGTAGCTTCGTACTCGTGCATACAAATTTATACTTCGTCCCACATACATCTTTTCATTTGGTGCTAGCCAAAGATAAATTCCTGCTCTTTTATAACTATTGATTTTCAATTGATTTCTGTTATTCTGGATATCTACTATTTCTATTGGGGTTAAATTATATTGTTCATACGGAAAACTAAGTAGCGCTTTATTGCTATAAGAATAGAAGAGGCAATGTAAAAAGTTCCTTTTTTAGTGGCTTGTTTTTTATCATAAAAGTTAAAAAAAAAATAATAAAGTTTGTTCAAGAGCATCGCGTATAGTCTCTGAGGATCCTACTAATAACATAGTGAAACTAATTTAATGTATGTTGGTTTCCTGCTGATTGTACCAAAGTTTAGTATATTTTCTATTTTGACCTCTACGGCTAAAATAAATACTAAATTATACGATGTTTCCAGCATACGGCGATGTTTCATTGCGCATTCTTAAAAATGCCTATGGCAATGCGTTTACCATAAAGAAAATCATAAATAAAGCATGAGCTGTTATTACAACATTGTATAATTGATAATTTCCTGATAGTACTTGTGTACCAGGTAAAGCTAGCTCTGCTCTAATTATCATTGAAAGAGCGGTACCAATAATACCGCTAAAAATTGCAAAAATTAGGTAAAGATACCCAATATCTTTTGCTGAGCTTGAAAATAACCAACGAACGACCATATTGATAATAAAATTACAAATCGACAAAAGTCGATAGGTACATTCGTCGGCCTGTGTCATAATACTTGATTTGTTCAGGAAGTATTGACGTCTATGTTTAAAATTTTATGTATTGTATCAATTTCTAGAAATTTATTATCTTCAAAATCCTCTATCACATGGTGGCATACTCTCGCATCTAAAAAATTTATGCAATTAGCTACGAATGTATTTGTTTCTTTTTCCCAAAGTAATATTAATTGACTTACCTGAATTAAGCTGAGCTTTTTTCTTTAAGACCTACAAGTAAACGTTTATAAAAAGCAAGGTTATTTGTAAAGCGTTTCCGAAAACTGCATCCCATTGTTGAATAAGACTATGATCATTTAGTATTTGTTTTAGTAACAAATTAAACTGCTCAAAAGTTTTTTTTATTTTTTTTACGATTTGTAACCGGAGGCTTATCACTATAAAAGCATATTAAACTTCTCGCAAACGCCCCGCACTACCTCCTTCAACTGTAGGCAAAGCAATCTCTTCATCAAAAGCATAAGCAACATCAGTATTTAAAACACAAATCACAAAGAAACACAGCGATATAAATTTTACTTGAAAATTGTGAAACTCCTGTTAATAATACGAAATTTGACAGTGCAAATAAAATAACTTAAGGCTGTAAGTATCTTGCTAATGACAGTAAAAAACAAACAAACGAGTTGTATAGTTACATTAACTGGTATTAACAATATGTTTACAAAACCACCAATACCATTTGTTATAAAGAACTTTAACGATTGTCCGACTTCTATGTAAGTTATACTTAGTTTCGTTAGGGCACCCGTCGTTTGTTCCCAAACATTAGTTACGACTAGATACCCGGCATCCGTGATATCACGAAACCACAAGACATTAAAAACACGCGCAAACGGTAAGCTTATTGTAGTCCCAAAAAAGAGTGCTGGATAACTAGCTATAAGGTGTGCAAACGCGAACCCTATGCCTAAAGCTTTATCAAATATACTAGCCATCGTTAATGCAACATTGGCGTATGTTCCAGGCGTAAATAGCAATTTAAACACATCCTGAACTTTCGAATCTAGAACCCCAAGCAAGCTTACGCTTGGAGTTGGAGTTGGTGCTGGAGCTTTAGGCTTTGACCCTAGGAAATCTTTAATAATCTCCAGGAAATTACGGATTTGAATCCAAAGTTCTTCTGGGTTGTTGTGCGCTTTATAAAGGAAATAGGAAATCAGCAAAGCGGAAGTTAGAGTTACAATGACAATTACTATGCCATAAAGCCCTAAATATAGCTTTTGCCCATCCAGTTCGCTGATTGGCGACTTTTTCTTTATAATTGCCTGTCCTAGTTTATATAAATTATAAACATCTTTTAGCAGGTTCGAAGACCTGAGAATATTGTTGAACATGTTCATCATTTTAAAAAAAAAAAAAAATAACTAATTAATTAATATGATTATATGTAAATAAAATATCATATTAAGACAGCTCAGGATTTGAACCTGAAACTCGAAAGTTCCTACCATGCTTAAAAAAGCAGGACTGCCCATTTTTCAATCAGCCATCACAAGCCGTCACACGTAAATAATAAAACTATTAAACATATAATAAAAAACTATTAAACATATAATAAAAAACTATTAAATGTATAATAAAATATATAATAATTATTAAATAACTATTAAGAATATAATAAAAAACTATTAAATGTATAATAAAATATATAATAATTATTAAATAACTATTAAGAATATAATAAAAAACTATTAAATGTATAATAAAATATATAATAATTATTAAATAACTATTAAGAATATATAATTTAAATAAAATTATATATTATTTAAATATTAAATAACTATTAAGAATATATAATTTAAATAATATTATATATTATTTAAATATTTAATAATAAATAAGAGATCTTATTAAATTACTTTAGTAGTTTATTTAATATAAATATCTTATTTATTTATTAAAACTAACCTTTTAAGGAGCAATTTAGCCCCCAGCGCTAGCGTAGGAGGTCCTATCCAATTTCTATACTCCTCTTAAACCCGTCATAAACTGGTTTAAGCCGAGATCCATATTGGTAAGATATGTTAATTCAAGAAATTGAATTTTGTTGTTTTTAGATTACTAAAGTAAAATGCCTGCCTTCTGTGCCTTTGAAAACAAAGGTGTAAGCTTAAAGCGATCATTAAAGATACCAAATGCTTTAAGCTCTAAGCGATCATTGAAAATTCTAAGACTTTTACTAAGAAAACAGCAAGCAACCAACCCTTACAAGAGCCAGAAACCTAAAATAAGGAATGGATGTTTCCTATTTATCTTATCTTATTTAGTGAAATTACCTTTTAAGTGTGCCATTGCAGCCCCCTCGGTTGAAAATATCAACCTCAAAAAAAAACCAATTGAAAAAATCAATCGTAAGAAAAAAAAACAGATTTTTATCTTATATAGTAACCAACCCCCAAATTTTCAAAAAGTGCCTCTATGGGCTCGAAAATGCCCTTGTAGGTGATTTTTAGAAATTTGTCAAAAAGCAAATTTTTCCGACTTTTTCTTAAAAACCCCGGCCAGACGGGAAATACGTTAACCTCCAAGCGGTTTTTTGTATTGTCCAGCCGGGCAAAAAAATTTAACAACTTTTTTAAAATGCAAAATTCTAATAGTGTTAGGACAATCTACTACACAAGATAAAAGTTGCTCTTAAATCGAATGTAAACGTCCTTCTAGACGATTGTTGATTCTTCCACATTTTATTATCAATTTAAGAATTATCAATTTAAGAATTATCAGAAAAAAGTAATTCTCTTTACTATAGTTTCCCAGAGCATAAAAAAGTTATTAAAATCTTTTAGATACTTAGAGACTCTGAAGATGTTTAAAATATTTGGTAACATATCTATAATTCTTAATTCTATACGAAACAATATTACGATAAATGCGTACTACAACACCTAGGAGTTGAACCTAGCTTTAAAAACGATTTTAATTATTTAAAAAGAATTACTCTTTATTGAGTAGCGTTTTAAATAAAATCCTAGCGGATGTCGAATGTGTTAGACGTTTGTTTTAATAAACCTCAACGGATGTCGAATGTGTAATCTAAATTAAATAATATTTAATGATAAGCAAATATCAATAAACTATTAGATATTATTAAATTACTATTAACATTATTAATAATATTATTAATGTAATAAACCAACAACCATTTAATAAATTAAACCAATATATATAGTATACATACTTTATATATAATAATACACTAATAAATATTATTATAATTACTTAAAAGTATATTTAATAATTATTAATTATTTATTTTATATAGTATAATAATATACTATTAGATACTATTAAATTACTTAAAGCATATTTAATATCTATTTAATTAATATACAATATAAATTAATCAATAAGTATACCTTTCAAGGTGAAAAGGCCCTAGCACAACGCAGGGGATTACACTAATAAGTATTCAAAATGCCCTAAACGGGTCTTAAAACGCTTGTGAGGCATAAATTTTAAAATAGTTATTGTTTAAAATTACAATTTGTAAGGGAATTATAATTAAATTAATTATCAGGAAAAATCAATTTCCCCATATTTTTGTCTAAAGAATCGAATATAGATGAGGGATTTTTATATATACAGTTTTTATATATGCTATTATATCATTGAGTTGGCATTTTTCTCTTGCAGGTGCGTCCTTTTTACAGATAATAGCACTTTTATTATATCCTCAAAATGCTCTAACTCTAAATAAATTGCTAAAATTGGAAAAGAATTGGTTAGGATAAACGCAATTTTATTTTTTAGAATTTTCCTGTAGAATCGCTGTTACTTCGCTTTTTATTATAATGCTCTTTTGTGCAACCAACTTAACAAATTATACAGATGCATAATATAAATACGTCTTAAACGCATATTTTTCTCGTAAAAGACTGATTTTGTTTGGTTTAATAAAGAAATTACTGTTTTTCCTTTACGCGAATCTTTAGAGCTCCTTTTCAGACAAAGGGGCTCTTGCTCTGGGGGGGGGGGGCCAAAGGTTCTAATAGTTTAAAAATAAAAAAGAGTAAGCTTTTAGCGGGGGGTTTTCTAAACAATATAAAAAGATTGTCTTTTTATAAAAACTCTTTTGTTAATTGTGACTAACCAATTTTAATTCTGTTGGCAGTTTTAATAAACGTAGATTTTGAATTATAAAATGCTTTTGGGCAGAATTGTCAAATGTAATAACTATGTGAGACGATAATTTTTGCAAGCTAAATTGCTCCCGCGTTTTCTTGAACACAAAAGGAGCTCGAATTAGGGTAAGTAATCTTTTAGAATTTCTTCTTTGTACTAGCTTTTTACTTATAGTGCTTAGGCTACTGAATTTCTTAGATAATTTAAAAAATGATCGGCTCAAGTAGCAACTATGGTAAAGTTTTTTTTGAAACCTACTACTGCGTTTGAGATATTTTTTTAGTTGGGGGGCTAATACTTTACTATTTAAACTATTACTATTATTATAATTTATCGCTTTGTGGTTAGCGTGTTGCTTTTGATACCTATATAATATCGTACTTTGGCAGTTTAACAAATTTGTCTGGCTTGATGTAAACAACCCCAAGACAACTGGCGCAAATTTTTTGATAGTTCTTGTTTCATCTGATACTAACCCTATTGCGTATAATTCGAAATAAGTATGCAGTTGTTTTGCGCAAAGATAATTAAGATAATTGATTAACTTTTCAATTACATCAATACCACTACTGATATCTTTAACTTGACATATGGTGTAACTTTTTAAAGTTATTGTTAGTTTTTTGCTTTGGGTAATTGCAGTGGAATTTTCAAAATATAGCCTTTTCCTAAGCGTTTGTGTTTTTAAATAGCACTGCTCTTTTACTTTGTTAAGTTTCCCCAAAAAAATAATATTTTTGTTATGTTGTTTTTTAATGAGCATTTAGTATTTATTATTACTATTGTTGATTTTTATTACTTAATTGATTTATAATGGGTTATTTTATTTTAAATATATATTTTTTTATCAAAATATGACTATATATATATGAAAAAACAAAGTTAGCATTATGATCTTAAATATGATGCTTAAAATTATTTTAAACTTACGAACGCTTTACAGAGTATTTTGATCTACTACTCCTTCGCAACTCGACCGGTTTGCAATCATAAACTCCCCTTATTACCCTGTATTGAACACCGGGGACATCCCGTACACGACCCCCTCGTATTAAAACGCAACTGTGCTCCTGTAAGTTATGCCCAATACCTGGGATATTAGCTATTATACTTTTGGAGTTACTTAATCGGATTTTAGCTATTTTCCGAATGCCTGAATTTGGTTTTTTTGGGGTTGTTGTGTATACTCGAATACAAATTCCGAATTTCTGAGGGCATTTTTGCAAAGCCTTTTTTCTATTACGCTTAATTTTAGGTTTCCTTATATTTTTTAATAATTTCGCTAATGTACTCATTATATTTTTACAAATTCTATTTAATCTTAATTAATTGTGTTTAATTAATTTTTTACTAGTACGGGCTTTACTAAATATTGTAATAAGCTTTTTAGTAGTTTATACGTAAATTTAAACCAATATCTATATATGTTTTAAAGCTAAAAGAGCTATTTAATTTATACTGATTATCAGAAAAGCAGGATTTGAACCCACATATCCAGCACCCAAAGCTGACATGTTACCTATTACATCATTTTCTGAAAGCTGTTTAAAAAGCTATATTGCGTTTTTTCATTTAAACAATATAACCATTAAATCTAAACTTATTAAAATAATTCAAAACTGTACAACATTGCAGTTGTGAACAAAAACCAGGCTAGACTGATTGGTAGCAATACTTTCCAACCCAATACCATCAATCTATCATAGCGATAACGTGGCAAGCATGCTCTTACAAAAATAAACAGAAATAACCAAATTAGTGTTTTCAACGCTAACCACACCGGCCCTGGAATAATATAAAAAATATACACATTGAATGGTGGTAACCACCCACCTAGAAAGAAAATTGTTACAAGAGTACTCATTAAAATCATAGCCCCATACTCAGCTAAAAAAAATAAGCTGAATCCTGATGAACTATACTCTGTAAAGTAGCCCGCGACTAACTCTGCTTCTGCTTCAGGAAGGTCAAAGGGGGCTCTATTTGTTTCGGCTAAACAAGCTATGAAAAACATAATTAAAGCTGGCCAGTGAGCTACCGCAAACCAGCACTCTTCTTGCGCTAAAACAATTTCAGTTAAGTTTAAGCTCCCCACAGTAACTATTACTGTTAACAATATCAACCCTATGCTAACTTCATAACTAATCATCTGAGCTGCAGATCTTAAGCTGCCTAAAAATGCGTACTTTGAGTTAGAGCTCCAACCACTAGTGATAATCCCGTAAACTCCTAAAGAGCTTATTGCAAAAATATATAAAATTCCTATATTAAAATCTGCAATAGCCATGGTATAACCAAAAGGAATTCCTGCCCAAGCTATTGTGCTACATATAAAGCTTAATATTGGAGCAGTTAAAAAAATTAATAAGTTAGCATTAGTAGGAATTAAAGGTTCTTTAACAATTAATTTAAGGCCGTCGGCAATTGGCTGAAGTAACCCTATAAACCCTACAACGTTTGGTCCTTTACGTCTTTGGCATGCTGCCATCACTTTCCGTTCTGATAAGGTTAAGAACGCGGTGGCTAATAGCCCAACAATCATAACAGCAATAACTTTTATTGTAAGAATAAGCATTTTTAAAATTAATAATTAATGTAAGACCTCATTTATCCAAAAGGCTTTTTTTTTATACGTTCAATTTTTATTTATTGAAACAATCCAAAGAATTTTATTTACATTTCTTGTAGCTTTATATTTACCCAATCAACGTAATCTTGTTCGCGAACTGCTTCAAGTGCAATTGGCATCATACCGTGGCTTGATCCACATAGCTCCGAGCATTGCCCGTAAAAAACCCCTTGCCGTTTTATGAATACCATTGTTTGATTTAGTCTACCAGGGATCGCGTCAAGTTTAACACCTAAACTTGGAACAGCAAAACTATGAATAACGTCACCTCCGCTTGTAAGCAATCGTATGTGTCTATTTACGGGTAGAACTAGACGATTATCAACATCTAATAAGCGCAATTGGCCTTGCTCCAAGTCATCATCTTGTAGCACGTTACTGTCAAATGTTATTCCGTTTGTTATTAAACCATCATGAACTTCGTAATCCCCGTACTCATAACTCCAGTACCATTGTCGTCCAATTGCTTTTATTGTTAAACTTGGTTCAATTACTTCATCCAGACTATACAATAATGTAAAACTCGGAATAGCGATTACACACAAGATTAACGCAGGAACAGTAGTCCAAACAATTTCAATTAAGCTATGGTGGTGAACTTTATAACTTATTTCTGAGCTACTTGCACTAAAATTATATAGTATAGCGCACATCATATATAGAACAAAACCTGCAACAAATAGCATAATTGCCCAAATATCTGAATGTAAAGCGATTAGTCCTTCCATTAAAGGACTTGCGGGTTCTTGAAAACCAAAACGATCAAACATGGCGCTAGTTGCACTTAGTGGAGCATCACAAAAACTAATTACAGATATGTTAAATAATGTAATTAAAATACAATAAGATAAAGAAAGATTTTTCATAATAACTCAATTATTTGAAATTAGCTATTTATTTTATTAAGCTTATTATTTAAGACAAGCAATTCAATAGCTCTTTTTTTGTTTATTACAATATTGTGCAGTCTAGGATTCGAACCTTTAAAAAACCTTTGCTTTTTTTATAACAATTTTTAACTGCAATTTTTTTAAAATATAGAGTTTTCAAGCCTTTAAAAATCTTTAAGTGCCCAGCTAACTTAAAAGCCTTTATAGGGCGCTGGGAATATAAAATTTTTAAAGGGTGCCTAGATAATTAGTAAGCATGAGACCATTAGCACAAAGATTCTAAAGTCTATAAATAATACCATATTAGTAAAACACAGCATAGTTAATCCACACATAGCAGCAATAATCATTATTGTAGCGTAGTGATAAATAAGCCCAGACTGAGTAGCCCCTAATTTAATATATACACTTTTTAGAAATTTTGGCAATCCAAGGCCGAACATAGGTAATAGCTCAAGTAGGCCTTTGTCGAATACTTTTACAAAGTCGAACCCTATTTTATATCCGTTATACGCAACAAGTTCATTTAATAACTTATCATAAAACCATCGTTGGTTTAAAAATAAATAAACTTTGCTCAAATGGTTAGATGCTATTTGATAAGCTTCATAAACCCAAATTATACTAAATAAATAAGCAATTAGCGCACCTGATATGGTTAATACTAAAGGAAGAACTTTGATAAATTGAGGCAAAAATTCTGCTTCTATCATAACACCATTATTAGGTTTTATAAAAATTGAGTTATTCCAAAAATCACTTCCAAGTCCTATAAACATGGGCTTAAAAAACCAACCCGCATAAATAGAACCAATCGCTAATATAAGTAATACTAAACCCATAACCCAGTCAGCATCATGAGCATTCGCGTATTGTTTATATATATTTGTATACTTGCTTTTATATTCAAGGTTATTTTTTCTAGCGTATAAGTGTTGATTATAAGATTCCTTTAGGCCGTTAATGTTAGTATGAAAGCATAGAAATAGCAGTCTAAAACTGTAGTATGACGTAGTAAATACGCTAAAACAAGTTAACAAGTAACTAAAGTGAGCCGCTACGCTGTACCGCGCGTAAGCCAGCTCTAATATAACATCTTTTGAATAAAACCCAGTTAAGAAAGGTGTTCCCACTAGGGCTAACGTTCCAATAAGAAGTGCTGTATAACTAAATATAAGGATTTGTTGCAGCCCTGCAAACTTTCGCACATCTTGTTCATTTGCCAAAGCATGAATTACTGCACCAGCAGTTAGAAAGAGTAAAGCTTTAAAAAATGCGTGATTGAACAAATGAAAAATTCCTACGTTGTAATTTGAAAGACCGCAAATTGTAACCATATAACCTAATTGACTACAAGTACTATATGCTATAATAGACTTAAAATCATTTTGCGCTAATCCAATAGTTCCTGCAAAAATTGTTGTAATTGCCCCAATTACGGCTATGATAACTGTTGCATATGGAGCAAACTCTAATAATGGGCTTGTTCTGGCTAATAAAAACACGCCGGCGGTTACCATTGTTGCGGCGTGTAATAAAGCGCTAACAGGGGTTGGAGCATTCATAGCGTTGGGCAACCACGCATGCAAACCAAATTGCCCTGATTTACCCATCGCACCAATAAACAATAAAATGCAAGAAAAGTCTAGCAATGACCATTGAATACTCGTATAGCCCGCTATTTGTAAAGCTGCGAGATTATAAAAACCTGTAACGCAGGTAAATAATGCTTGATAACAAGTTGTTTTATAGCAAAAAAATAAGCAAATTATACCTAAAGCCAAGGCAATATCTCCAACCCTATTCAATAACATTGCTTGAATTGCCGCTTTACTTGCTTGAAGCCGAGTAAACCAAAAACTTATTAGTAAAAAGGAGGCTAAGCCAACCCCCTCCCAGCCTACAAATAACTGTATATAGTTATCAGCGGTTACTAACATTAGCATTGCCACAGTAAATAACTTTAAATAGCTTATAAATCGTATAAAATGAGGATCCTCAATCATATAAGAACAACTATACAGTACAACTAAGCAGCTAATTAATGTTACAACAACGCACATTACTGCGGTTAAAGTGTCAAATAAGAAACCCCAATTTGCATCAAACAGACCACTATGAAAATAACTTGCATAAGTGATTTGGCATGGGCAGCGGCAAAGGGCAACCTCGTAGAAAATAATAAAGCTTATAAGCGCTGAAGAGATTGAACTTATTAAACTTAGGACAATTGTTCCTCGAGGGCCGATAAATCGCCCGAATAGGCCTATGCAAACAAAAGTAATTAAAGGTAAAGTTAATAAAGCTAGATACATTGTAAATATGTTATATTTTATAAACGCCTACTTGATAGACTGATTTAATATTATGAAAAGAGTTATCATGTTTTAACTCTACATAACTAGGCTGGTAGGATTCGAACCAACATCAAACGCGATTATTACCATTTAATTACAGCCTACTTTACTTTTCCTGCAGAGCACTCTGCAGACAAAGGGGCTCTTGCTCTTGCTCTGCGGGGGCCAAAGGTTCTAAAAAGCTGCTTTTGCTCTGCGGGGTGTAAAAGCTGTAATACGGTTTTTATTTGATAATAAATAAAAAACGGATTACTTCTAGTAGTTTAACGTCTTCACCTGGTGGTTTCTTTTTCTAAAGAAGGCATTTACAGCGTTAGCGTAGATCCAATAAAAATTAAGTTTCTCTTAATGCGTTTGCCAAGAATAGTGTAATAAGATAAAGGAATAAAGTAATAAAATCATATTTTAATTAGATTGTTAAAATCCAATTAAAATATGCTTATACATTTAGGAACAACAATGCTTGATGAAGAATCTAGCATTCTCAATTCAGCCTTAATAATTGAAAAAAGTATTTGAATAATACATAGATTTTTATATAGATTTTTCCTACACTCTGCGGGAATTGAACCCGCGTTTATACTGTGAAAAAGTATTGTCCTAGTCCACTAGACGAAGAGTGCTAAAGGCTAACAGTAAAAGAACTTTATTACAAATAGCCAAGTTCAAATTATAAGTTTTAAACACAATAAAGCTATAAAACGATTTCCATGCGCCCCTTGCTTTAAAAAGGGCGAAAGTAAAAGCCATAGTAGTTTATATTCAGTTTAATTGTTACCTTTTCTTTTACTTTTGTAGAACCTAATAAAGCGTGCTAAAAGGCGCTTTTTTAAGAAAAGGGCAGAAAAACTAGATTGGAAGGATTCGAACCTTCTTTATTCCGACCAAAACGGAATGTTTTACCATTAAACTACAATCTAAAGTATTTTTATTTCAGCCACTATTTATTTTTAGCGGAGCTAAAAAAGAATATTTGTTATTAAGCGTTCTACTAGAATTGAACTAGTATTATAAGTTTCGAAGACTTATGTTTTATCCTTTAAACTAAGAACGCCTTATTATTAATTAAAAAGAAAATGCTTTTATTTTTATAATAGCATAAATTCTTTTTTTGCACATTATTACAATATTACAAAAGTGGGGCCTATAATTCATTGTATTGAAAAGTACAATTAGGTATTCAAATTTTATTTGTGGGTTCCACTGAGATAATTACTACAATATATAAATTTTTTACAATATATTACATTAAAGTATACTGCCTTATTAATTAGCCTACTATCAATTAGCTTACTATTAATTAGCTCACTATACTTAAGCCAATTGAGGTTTTTTTACAGAGTTTTTGAAAAATCTCATCTAACTGCGTTTTTGTAATACCGCTAAATTCAAAAAGTAACTGCCCCGGGCGAACTTTTGCTACCCAATGGCTAATTGAACCTTTTCCTTTCCCCATTCTTGTTTCTGCGGGACGCGCGCTTACGGGACAGTCACAACAGACTCGTGTCCATACCCGTCCTTTTTTTTTTAAGATCTTTGCAATATCTAGCTTGATTGTTTCTATGTATGCGGCACTAATCGTCGCATATTGAACTGCACAAATTCCATAGAGCCCGAATATTAGTTTTTGACTACTCACCGAACAGTGGGTTTGGCTTACAAAATAGACATCGTTAGTACTAATCAGCCAGATATTCGATTTTTGTTTGGGGTAAAAAATATTATTTAATTGAGTATCATTTGACTTTTGCCTTTGCGACAAAAGCAAAGGTCGCTTGAGAAAGTTAAGGTTATTTTCACCGCCGTAAATACTGGGCAAGTTCGGATTAATAATATCGTCATTATCAAAGCTACGCTGTTTTGAAAGCTTTTGAAAACAAGGTTTAAAATCAGGGGGTTTTAAAATTGATTTATAGCTAAACGGTGCTAAAACAATAGTGTTTGTATTTTTTGAAAGTTGCCGTAATTTACGCTCACGGCCTATTAGTTTTCGGGTTTTTGTTTTTCTTCTAAAATACAATTTAAATGCTAATTTTTTTGGTATTGTTGCCATTTGTTTATTGTTATTGGTAAATGCGTTAAAAAAGAACTTTTAAAAAAGTTCTTTTTTACCTTCGCCGGACCTTTGCTTTTGCCCCGCAGAGCACCTTTGGGCTCTGCGGGAGAAAAGGCGTAAAAAAAGAAGTTGTCTACAACGAAACAAATCAAAAAGTTTACCTTTTTAAAAGATTATTTGGCGCGGTGCATAATCTTTAATTATGCAGCGCCAGTTGTTTCTTTTTAATAATTAAGGCAATATTATTTTTTAATAACATTTGAAAGTTCCCGTGAAGTAGAGTTTGACGGCTATGAGCTAAGCAATATTTAAACTGATTTCGCCATATTAAGGCGTCCAATTGATTTTCTAGTATTGAAATTAAATTCGGCGTTGATCGTGTGCTTACACGTCTACTCAATTGGTAATAAGGTACTGTAGTTGTATTTTCGGCTTTGTAACCAAGTGTTTTTCTTAAAGCTAAAGTAATAAAATTTTTTAGTTTATTTTTGCTTAAATAGTGAAATGCTTTGCTTAATTTTCCAAGTTGATTTGTAATCAAAATATGATGACTATGGCTATGCTTTCGTCGATTATATGATGGGTATAGGCGGTTTTTTTCTATTTTTATCCTATTATACAACACTTGTTTAAATCCTACCGTACTTGTAGAGCCTTTTAAAAAACTTAATAGAATCAATTTTACCAAAGCATTGTTAGCTCTTAATAATTGATTAAAAAAACCCTGAAACACAAGGTACTTTGTTTTTTTTAGCAGAAGTGGTACGCCTGTTTTATTAGAGAATAACGTCGGTAATTTAGTATTTTGTACTGCTACAGTTCTAACCTTAAGTTTATTCAAATGAATTATAATTTTAGTGTTATTCAATTTTTTACTATTTGAAGTCATTGAGCTGGTAATATGTTATGTTTGTCTGCCTATCTGAGAGATAAATTTGTTAAATGACTGATTACCTCAACAATCGAAATGAGTTGCAAGTAGGGTAAAAGAAAGTGATACTCGCTTGGACCTAGGTAATTATTAAAATTAGATTTAAAACAAGCATAAATACAGTTATTAATAGAGACTTCATTAAAAGATAAAAATAATGTATACTTAGGCTTTATCTATGTATAAAAGCGTTTTATGCTTTTGTAAAAACCTATTATTTTAGCGTTTTTTAAGATTGGCTATCTTTGCTCGCTTTTTTGTTAAAGCAAAAGCTCCAAATTTAAAGCCTACATGATGCTCCGTTATTTTTATAGGGACAGATCTCAAACCGTTGAAAACGTGGATCGTTTGGCCAATTAATCGTGGAGTAATTGTTGCCATCCGCTGATATATTATAGTGCGATTAATAATTCTGTCACAATTTTCTAAATTTAAAATAATATGTGGGATTTTCCAAGAAGATCGAGACATTGAAAATTAATTAAATTATAAAAAGTAAAATGCTATTTTATCTTTTATCTATAGTTTATAAGCAATTGTAATCTTTTAGCCCTTGCTTTTGCCCTTTGACTTTGGTTTTGCCAAAGGCAAAAGCAAAGGTCGGGCAAAGGAAAGAAAAATCACTGTATAGTGATATCTATTCTGCAGACTAACATACACTTATAATCGTCGTTTTGAGGGCGGTTTTGTGCCGTTATGAGCGACGCTAGTACAATCTTTTAATAAAAGAACAGTAAAATGTTGATTAAATATTTTAAAAATAAACCGCTTAGAAGATATTGCGCCTTTACAATGAAGTACTAAGTACCGCAATCCAAGACCAAAAGCCTTCTCTATTACAGCGTTGAACACTGCTCGTTGTGTATATCTAGTTTTTCGTCGACTATTTGAGCCGATACTCCCAGACATACTACCTCCGCTGATAGACCACAGTGTTTTCTTTTGACCAAATAACGTCGAAATTACACAGTGCAAGTTATTTTTTGTCTTATTCACGTGAACTAAACAAAATTGACTCGGCTGGAGAGCTTTTAATTGTTTTAAAGAGTTTATACTATACTGTTGTTTTTTTGTTAACATTTCTATTATTTTGAATAAAAATATTTTTCTTAAAAAGAAAAAGTCTTACGCTGCTTTATTTTTGTATATATTAAAAAAAAATACAAAATATTTTAGACTGCAAACGCTCTGCTTTTTTGTCTTAGTGTGTCTACCTGCAGAGCACGTTTGGCATCGTCTGCAGGTAGCAATAAATGGTTTATATACTTGTTCGCATATTATATTGTAGTATTACAATACAACAACTAACTATACAACTCTAGTTCAGCCTTTTTTCAAGTAAGATAGTAAAATGCCTTTAGGAGAAGGAGTTTAGTATAAGTGCTTATTTGTGCTTTCTTTTATAAGTGTCTTTAGGCCCAGTCAAGAGCGCCTTTTGACCATTCATAAAAAAACCCTATAGTTAGAATAATTAAAAAACTGATTCCAACCCAGTATCCCATTGGGCCAATATCCGCGAGTGCAATACTGAATGGAAAACAAAATAAAATTTCAAGATCCATTACAAGAAATAATAAAGCAACCAGATAAAATCTAACATCAAATTTAGACCTAGCATCATCGAATGGGTCAAAGCCGCACTCATATTGTGCCGTTTTTTCGCTATTCAATCTCCGAAATGCCACCAGAAAAGCGGCTCCACTGAAAATTATAGCAAATCCAGCAGCAACAATTAGATAAATTAGTATTGCTAAATAATCAAACATAATAAACTTTAATAAAATTTTCCTCTGCGGGAACAATAACTAATTACTTTGTATATAGTTTACCATATCTGTAATATATTCCTGCATACTAGATTCCGCATCAGAATCAAAATCTTTTGTGGCAACTATTGTTTCAACAAACGGCCAGCTATAAGAAGTTAAATCATTTACTACCAGTGACATAAATTGGTTTATTTGATCCAGGCTAAGTATATCTAAGTAACCTTTTGATCCAGCGTATAGCATAACTACCTGAATCGGCGTTGAGGTTGTTGCAAATTGATCTTGCTTTAATATTTGAGTAAGTCGTTCACCGCGCTCTAATACCTTTTTTGTACTTGCGTCAAGGTCACTTGCAAATTGAGCAAATGCAGCATTTTCGCGATATTGAGCTAATAAAAGTTTTAATTGTCCAGCTACCTTTTTCATCGCTTTTATTTGAGCAGCTGATCCAACGCGGCTTACACTAAGCCCTACATTAATTGCAGGTCGAATTCCTTTAAAGAATAAGTCGGCCTCAAGTGCACATTGCCCATCAGTAATAGAAATTACGTTTGTTGGAATATAGGCACTTAAATCTCCAGCTTGTGTTTCAATAATTGGTAAAGCTGTTAAGCTATATCCTTTCCCCATATTCGCCGCTCTTTCAAGCAATCGACTATGACAATAGAACACATCTCCGGGGTAAGCTTCCCGACCAGGTGGCCGGCGTAATAACAAACTTAATTGACGGTACGCCACAGCCTGCTTACTTAAATCATCATAAATAATTACTGTGGGTTCTCCAATATCTCTAAAATACTCTGCAATAGTACATCCAGCGTAAGGGGCTAAAAACTGCAGTGGTGCTGAATCGGACGCTGTTGCTGCAATTATTACTGTCCAAGGCATTGCATTTACCTCCTCTAACTTTTTTGCCAGTTGCGCCACACTAGAACGCTTTTGCCCAATAGCTACATATACACAAGTACTTCCAGCTTTCTCCGCACCAATACAACTACTTACTGTTTTTGAACTAACGTAGTCTGCCTCCAATTGACGAAGTGTTGTTTGGTGAATTATTGTGTCTACTGCAATTGCTGTTTTACCAGTTTGTCGATCACCAATAATAAGCTCTCTTTGACCGTTACCAATAGGCACTAGGCTATCCACAGCACGAATTCCAGTGGCCATTGGAGAGTCAATTCTTGCCCGTAGTTGAATACCTGGAGCTTTACGCTCAATTAATTCTTGTTTTGTTGCAGGTAAAGCTCCTTTGTTGTCTAAAGGTTCTCCTAAAGGATCAAGAACCCGTCCCCGTAAAAATAATCCAGCAGGTACTGAAATAATACTTTTTGTTCGGCGAGAGAGATCTCCTTCTTTTAGTACAGCGTCGTTACCAAATAAAACAGCTCCGACAAATTGTTTTTCAAGATTTAAAGCCATTCCTCGAACAACTTGTCCCGATTTAGGTACAAACTCTAGTAGTTCACCTGCCTGAACACCGTCTAATCCGTATACTCGCGCAATTCCGTCAGCAATGCTATCAATTCTTCCACATTCAACATATTCAAACTTTAATTTTTTAAATCGGCGTAGTAGCGTTTTTAATCCTGATGGGACAGCTTTTCGCTTTCTAGTAACAGGGTTTTGTTTTAGTTTTTTTTTTAAGATATTAGTCATAAATCGTAATAAATCTGCTTTTCTATCTATATATGCTTTTAACATACACCCTAGAAGGGTAGGGTCCCTTACTTTTGCCCCGCAGAGCCTTTGGCCTTGCAGACAAAGGTGCTCTGCAGTGTATTATACTCTTCTATATCTCTTATATGCGTGTATATATATATATTTAAATTTTCTAACTTAAATTATATGTATAACAAATTATATTTATTAGTAAATAGTTTTACTTGTAATTTGTTTATTATTATGAGCAGCAGTAGATTCGAACTACTGACCAAGCGTTCATGAGACGCTCGCTCTACCAACTGAGCTAGCTGCTCTTGCCTAAGGGGGCCCTGCTCTGCTCTGCGGAGGGCCTTAACAAAAAATTGAAAATTAAAGGCTACATATCATACCTATATAGTTTCACATGTTATAGCACATTAAGGCGTAAGCTACGCTTGCATGGCTGGTATCCAAAATTAAACTAGGGTAAACTCCAATTAGTATACTAAGTATACAAAAAGGTATTAAGGCAGCAAATTCGCGACGATTTAAATCACTATATTTTTGAATATATACTAGTTTAGTATTACCAAAACAAATTCGGCAGTATAGTAGAAGTGCGTATGCCCCGGTTAACACCATTGATGAAGCAGCTAAAATAGCAACTAACTTATTTACTAAAAATACACTTGTAAAAATGAGCATTTCTGCAGCAAACGTAGGACTTAATACAGGTAAACTAATATTTGCCATTGTTAGTATTAATAATAAAGTCGAGAACACGGGCATAACTTGTGCAAGGCCTGAAAAGTAGTAAACTACTCGGGTTTTATACCTATCGTAAAGTATACCAATGCATAAAAATAGCCCTGGACTTACCACGCCATGGCCAATCATCATTAGCAAACTTCCTTCTAAACCAACGATATTAAACGCGAACATTCCTAATAAACAACAGCCCATATGGGCTATAGAGCTATAGGCGACAATCTTTTTAACATCAATTTGGCGTAAAGTTATTAGACTAACATAAATAATACCTATTAAACATATAACGTAAACCACCGGACTAAAATATATACACGCTAAAGGGAATAAACTTATGCTCCAGCGAAAAAATCCGTAGGTTCCAAGTTTTAATAAAATTCCAGCTAGTATTATTGAACCGCCTGTTGGAGCATTTGAATGGGTTTCGGGTAGCCAACCATGCAAAGGAATTAGTGGGGTTTTAACACCAAAGCTAATAAACCACAATACAAATAGAATTATCTGGCGGCTTGGGCTAAAATAAGATGTATTTAAAATGTGCCAATCCGTCGAACCACATTGAAAATAGACAATTAAAACGCCAACCAACATAGGTAAAGACCCTATTAGTGTATAAATAAACATTTTATAAGCAGCTCGAATATTTCTGGGTTTAGATCCATAAATACCTACCAATAAAAACATAGGAATTAGCACCGCCTCAAAAAATAAATAAAATACAAGCAGATCTTGGGCCGAAAAAGCCCCTATTAAAATAACCTCCATTATTAAAAAGATTAAGCAATACGTTTTTAGGTATTCTGGGCCTTTTATTTCCAAGCTTGCGGGTATTTGCCAACCAATTAAAATGCATATTAAAGTTAAAAAAGTAGTTAATAAAATTAACCACAAATTTATACCGTCTATACCAAAACCAAAACTAAAGTTAAACAAATTACCGATACCGCTGTATATCTCTATTTGATATCTAAATTGAAAATCCGCGGTAGAGGGGTCAAATAAAATCCAAATAATTAAACTTAGTAAGAACGTAATTAATGAAGCGATTAAACTTATTCTTCGAATAGTATTAACTTTCCAAGCGGGTAAAAAAATGACAGCAAACGCTGCTAAAATTGGGACTAGTTTCAAACTAACTAAAATATTGCTAGCCCCATTACTAAAGATAAACTGCATCAAAGACATATAGAAAAAAAATAGGTAAATTTTGCATAGGATCTGGCCATTAAAATAGTCCTCTATCAACTAGGATTTATAATTTCCAAACGAATACAAATATTATTATATTATTATATAACACTTATATAATAGATTAATTAGTACTTTAAAAAAATTGTTTTACGATATAGATTTTTAATATGCCTATCAAAAATCTTAGATTATTTATAACAAACCCATACGCTAACTCCAATTACACCAAATCTAGTGCGTACAAAGCCCTGACTATAAGCTACATTTTGACGCAGGGTGCTTAGCGGGACTTTCCCCACACATTTACTTATTTGTTGAGCCATTGCTTTTTTTTGACTGCCTAAGCGCCCGGAAATTTTAATGCGTATTCCGAGAATTGGGCAACTGCTTCCCATGGATCGAATAAGTATACGAACGTCATTAATATATTGATTTACAACTGGACGGGGGCTTTTTTTATCAGAATTGCTGAGTAATTGAACGATTTGATTTAAAATCCAATTAGCACACATCAAATTACTTGCATAAAATAAATCCCATTGAACTTGTGTTACTTTATTTTGTTTTTTCGATTCTATTAGTTTATAAGCTTCTTCCCTGCAACTTGAAATTATCAATGACCCTTTATGAATTGTCAATAATCTATTTTTAGACTTAGTATGCTTTAACTCTAATAACTTAGTGTTATTATTAGCAAAAACCAACTGTGAATTAGGATAGTTTTGTGGAAAAAGGTTTTGTTGGTATAAGGAATTTTCTTTTAAAGCATCCGAAATTTTTAAACAATGTAAAACAAATTGTGTAGTCTGTAATTTATAAAAACCTCCAGATTCGAGGTTAAATTGGTGTTTAAATGCTGATTGAATTATTTTTTTTTCAAGATATATTGTTTGTAAATTTGATAAATCAAAAGCAAAATTACTGGCTAATATGTATATAATAAGTGCAGGTTTTATCTTACTTGAAACACCTACATTTCTTAAATTATACACCTTTGTAAAAGAATATTGAATAAGTGAACTTTTTTTTTTTAAGCTTTGATTTAGGATTTTGGACATGTTTAAAAAACTTTTTCCGATAATCGGCAGTATATATAACTACTGATACCACTGTGTTTACCAACATATAAACAAAGGTATATAGTCGGGTAGCCTAGCCTACTTTCTATGATACTTTTTAATACAGACTATACATCTGGTAGATAAAATATATATTAAAAATTATCATAGAAAAGCAATATAGTTATTACTTATCTAAATTCGAATTAGTCTAGGATTAATTAAAAAAAGCAGTTTTTTTTAATCTGCTTTTACTGCTAGGATTGAATCGAACAATCATATTTAGCTCCGCAAACTAACGCTTTATCCATTAAGCTACAAGCAGTATTTAAGTAATTTAACTTTTGTTTATATTTATTTTGAAAGTTTTTCTATCTACAGTTAACAATCAAATAAATAAAAAAACTATATAAAATGAAAATAGTCTTTTAAAAAAGACCTTTATTATTTATACAAACTAACCCTTTAATAAACTAATATATTGTACACTAACGGTACGTCTTACCCGATACCAAATTATAATAAGCGCTAAACCAATAGCACTTTCAGCAGCAGCGACGCACAGTATATATAACGCAAACATTACACCTACTAAATCTTCCATCGCGGCAGCAAAAGTAAGCATTAATAGATTTATAGATAGTAGTGTAAGCTCTACCGCTAATAGGATACTGATAACTAGTCGGCGATTAAAAAAAATACCTGTTAACCCAATCCAAAAAACAATTAATCCAGTAATGATTAATTGGTTAAACGTATCCGATCCTGGAAATGTGCTGGGCTGCCATAACAAGGTGCTAAAATTGGCTTCTATTACAGAAGGCATTAAATAATTCATTTCTTCAATAATCATTTTTAGTTTTAAAATTATTATCCTTTACTATAGTAATATAGATAAATTGTATTCTTTTTTTAAAAACCACACAGTATTTTATTTACTTGTATACATACATATATAGTAATCTATAGTAAAAAAGTAAAAAAAAAGCAAAGTTATAATAAGTTTTTAGCGACTTTTATAACATTATAAGCAGCTTTAAATTTTTGTGCATATACTTTATTTTTTAATTCAAATGGTACTGTAGTATTAACCCGTTTAAACCCAAGCAGATGCTGCTTGTTGGCGCCGGCTTTTTTAAAAACAACACAGACACCGCAATTAGAATAAAATTGGATTGTAGATCCGTCTTTACGGCATGTCTGAGCCTTTACTTGAACTAGTAGTAAGTCTTGCAAACTGTTTTTTTTTATATTGACCATACTAGTTTTGGTTGCTTTTTTATATTCCTGAGAATGTAAAGCTGTAGGTTTTATTTTTGAAATGCTTACCTTTACACAATGGCCTATTTTTGCAGCTTTTTTTGTATTTTTTTTGGCAAAATTGATGCACTTACCTTGCAAAAAATCGCTATTATCTTTAATTGAAATTTTCGTTTGCGTTTGTATCATTTTGGTTAATTAAAAATAATTAGTCGTTCTATAAATCAATTACAATCGCAGAGCCTTTGGCCCTGCAGACAAAGGTGCTCTTAAAAGTAGAAAAGTTTATCAGGCCTTTTTTAGAAGCCTAAAGTACTAAATTTCAGCACTCATTTTAGTAATTTATAGAATTACTTTAATATCTGATTATGCTTTTAAACTAATTATATTAATTCACTATCTAATTGCTCCAATTTTAATTCTTCAAAAATTGCAATAGCAGTTAGAATAGTGTACTGGTTTACTATAAAACCCAAAAAGGCAAAGCTTAGGATTATTTGAAAAAACCAAAAATTTTGCCTATTTAATAACCCAGGTTTAATATTTGAGTAGTAATGTATTATTATAAAAGGTGTCAAATATCCCAGCTTTGTATATAATAATAAAAAATTTAAAACAGTCTTGTTTAACTCTATGCAATAAAAATAGTTTAAATATATTATAAATAAACGCGACCATGTTTTTGCTTCATTTGAACTAAGTGCTATAGAATTATCAATAGGTTCAAAATATTTATAAGTTAGTAATTTGTTCTTTAAACAGAATTTATCACTATAAACTGATAAATACTCATAATTATTTTGAATAGGCTTTATAGCGCCCGATAATAACTGCTCAGCCTCTGGTAGGTGGCTTAATTTCTCAAAAGCAAAAGAATGATGTATAATACTATTATTAAAATTAAAGTCAACTGCTTGAAAACTGGTAATAAACACACCAGAAAAAAATTCCAGCTGAAAGCCTTGAGTAAAATATGAAAAACATTGCATTAAAAGAAATACAAAAGCAATGTAAAAATTGCGGTAACATATTTCGAGTAAAATAGTTGTCATTATCTTCCAAAATTTTTCGTTATTATTATGACTTTTATATAAATAATTATTCATCTTATATAAAACCTTATAACTAAAGCGTTCTATTGTAGTACCTAGCTTGTTTTTATTAAGTAACCAAAATAGCATTAGTATAATTGTTATAAACAAATATACATATAGAAAAGTAGGACTTGAACCCACATATCCAGCTAAAAAGCAGGCATGTTAGCCATTACATCATTTTCTTACAAAACATGAACAATTAAAATAAAGAGTACTTTACAAATAATTTCTTGTTTAATTACGCTTCGTTTTGAAAACCATCTATAACATATAGTCTAGAAGTTTAAGTACTATACTCCATATTGATTTATTAAAAAGAATACTATTCCCTAAATTAGAACAAGGCTTTTCCTATGTGACCATATTATACGAATAGGCAAAAAATTTTACAAGCTGTCGATCCATTTGTGTTGTTCAACAGTTTTGCATTAATGTGCTCATACGTGCATCTTTGTCTAATTGAAACGTCAAATTTTTGTAATCACTATTTGCTAATTCTGTTTTAAAGAACTCATAAATATCATTTTTTTTTGACTCCGCATGACCAATAACGTTTGTTAATTCACATAATTTTTCATCTAGGTTTAACATACCAATAATTTGATATGCAGCTGCCGAAGCATCATAGTAAATACCTATTTTATCAGACTCCTTTGCACGAAGTAATAGTAATTGACTTACTTGAATCAAGCTTAGCTTTTTCTCTTTAAGAGACGTCAACAACCGTTTCTCAAAAGCATCGTTATTTATAAAACAATTTCCAAAAACAGCATCCCATTCTTCAATAAGACTTTCATCATTTAGTATTTCCTGTAATAACAAATTAAACTTTGCTAGTGTAGTTTTATTTTTTTTGCGATTACTTATAGGAGGCCTATCACTATAAAAACATATTAAACTTCTAGCAAATGCATTCATTTGTATATTTAAATTACTTATACGATAAATTCGCCCTCGAAAGTCATGCACCCCCAGGCCAATAAAAAGGGTAACTCCTAAACAATTTTGCAATACTTAGCATATCCTGGTTACGCAAGGTTTCATTTCGTTTTATAATACGCTCACTAATAATGGCCTTACGTGCATCCTCTGACTTGCGATACACTTGGCCCCATTTTTTATTTAGGCTAAGTAACGTATCTTCAGCAAGGTTTATCCACTTATCGGTAATTAGCAAAATGTCGGCGTCAGTGAGTTCAAACTGATACTTGTTTATAAAATGCATCATTTTGTCATTAATCATAAATTGTACTTTTTGTAGTTCATTTATTTGTTTGATTGAATCTTTTATATATAATCGATGATTATGCATTTGAAGAGATTTACTATCTAAATATCCTTGATATGAAATATTAGTAAATTCACTTAAAACAAATCCTCCGGATTCCGCCATTCTCAAATTATTTATTGTCCAATCTTGTGGATGATGCCGCATAGGTAGAGTTAATTGTTTTGGAAATATAAGAAAATTACTTCCTTGCCAAATATAAACGGCTACTTTGTGCGTAGGTTAAAATTCTTTATTATAAACATCACTACCAAATAATTTATTCTTTTGTAAAATGTTCGTAATTTCTACAGCAAGCGCTTTACAATGCGGTAAAATATCGATTTCAATTGCTCATCGTTAGAAAGTTTATTTAATTGCTTATCTACTTCGGATAAATAAACTATTAGACCCTTCATAAAATGTTTAGATTCCTGTACTTTTATTTTTAATCTTTCGCTTTCAAATATTACAAATTCTGTAATATTATGTTTCCTGTACTCTTCTATTAAAAGATCGTTATAGTAGTTAATTGAACTACCTTTTAGTGTTAATTTATTTGTGTTTTTATTTTGCATGTTTAAATATAATTTATTTGTTTTTTGTTATAGAGATATATAACTAGCCCCACTTCTCCGCTAGTTATTGTCAGCCCTTCCTATTTAAAACGGCTGTCCTTTTATCGGTATTAGTAAAATTTAATTACTAATACCAAAAAATCAGAAGCATTTATTTCATGCAAGACACAGCTGCTTTTATTTAGATCAAAACACTAGTTATGCTTACCAATTTTTTTTTGAATGGTCTCATTTTCATAAGTCTATTATCTAACTCTCTTTATTCAAAATTTAAAGGTTCACTAAACTTTACGAACCTTTCGTGCGCGGCCCACTGCAACAATTAGTAATACCTAGTACTCTACGTAATACGTAATCTGTTGTTTTACCCTTATATTGAGTATACGTTTGATGCTGAGCATTCATATCTATTGTTAAACGTTCCAATCTATTTTTGTATTCATTTATGGCGTCTGCGTCTAAAGAAGGATTGGATTTTATGGCCCTATCATGCTTTAGAATTTCCTCCGCCTTATTTATTAATACTTGCTCCCTAGAATACTTATACTCAATGGATTCTAGACGCTCCTTTGCGGCGTTACAATCAACTACAGCGCTTTCAAACTCTTCTTTTAAATCACGTAACTCCAATTGATCTTGAAACCATTCTCGAACGTATGAAAGCGTTTCATAAGAAAAGGCTGCAGCACTAAAACGTGCTGCACCGCTTTGGCTTATATGGGAAAAGGCTTCACGGGAGAAGGATTGACCCTCCCCTATCGGGGAACTAGGGTAAGGTTCTTCAATTTCATCTGCTGCGTAAGCAACCTCGATACTTAATATACAGATTACAAGTATATATACAAACAAATATATAAGCTTATTTGAAGAATACCCTGATTGTACATTAAAAGGCTTGTTATGTATATAACTGTCTATGTTTGTGTAAACTGAATCCATTAATGTTTTAATAATCATTAAGTAGGCACTCACATAAAATGCGGCATTTGCAGAAGATGGGTATAAATACATAATCCGAAGACATACTATAACAATGATTAGTTGCAAAAGTATAACAAAGAATACAATAGCGTAGAAAAACCAATAGTCAAAAGTCGAGCTATACATAAATCCCATAAAAGTGCTGTGTATTATCATGGAATACGCTTGAAGTAATATCATAGCTTTATGGCTACTGGATTCATTTTGGGGTAAAAAGCGATCCATAAATATTTCATTTTGAATACTTAAACCTATTTTAATATTAAACCAAGATATTAATAGATATACGAATGATAGTGTTATTAAATACTCAAAACTTGGATGAAAAGCCCCGCTAATTATTTCATCGGGATTAACCTTGCAATAGTAATAAAAACATGCATGCAATATATTGTAGTTTATCGTAAAGCCGGAGAGAATCATCCCTCCAGTGAATAAGCCAAACATTCTAAATAACGCCGGATCACTACAAATGGTTAATATCTGCCAAATAGCATTTGCAGATAGACAAATAATAGATACTACTTTTGAAATGCTCATAAAGATGTATATACTCCGGTTTTTAGGGTAGTAAAGGGCTAGTAAAACTGTTAGGCTATAGGATACAATCATTATTAACAATGGATAAAATGCTATATTATCGGCTAGATGAAAACGGTTTAAAATATTTGGGATATTCATTATTAAGAAATTTTTTAAGTTATGTCCTTTACAGGCAACGGGCTAGAAGTTCTGTTCTTAGCAAGAACACCCCCCCCCCAGCACTTGGTTGAATTTTCCTTTTCCAGCACCTTTGCCGGTAAGGGCACGGGCTGGAAAGAAAACAGCGACTACACAATTACAAGAGCCAGAACTCAAAAATAAGGAGCGCAGCTCGCTATTCCTTTACAGTATAACGGGAAATTAAAAGTTCTTTTGTTTATTTAGAGCTATTAAACAAATATAAAAATTTTACTAATTTGATTAATATATAGTCAATTCTTGGCAATCAATTAAATAAATTAGTTAAAAGAAAAATTTTATTTTTCTTTTCTCTATATACTGCACAGTAAACTGGCCGTTCAGCGTTTTTGACTGTTTAAGAATGCTTTATATAAAAGCAATCATGTATAGTAGCAATATGAGTATATTTTAGATTTACAAATTGTTCTATAACAAAATTACATATTTGTCCATCTATAAAGTGTACAAAATTCGCTACGAACGCGTTTACTGTTTTGTTTTTTGATTGTATAGGAATACCGCGTTCATTTTTTTTAAGCATATTTAAGCTAATTTGTTGTCGTTGAATGCCCGCGTGTTTTTTGTGAGAGTATACGCTCAATCGTTCAATTGTTACTTGATTATATCCTACCGTGCATTCATTATAAGACCCTATTATAACAACATTATCGAGATCAAATAACACTTTGGCAAAATTTCGTATTAATGCCAGAAAATCATTCGCCTTACTTAAGTTAGTATGCGTTTTTAATTTATTTATTATAAAATTAGCAAGTTTTAGTAAAACACTCTTTGACAGATACAAATAATTTTTAGCAAAAAATTCTTGTAAATCTTCAGAAAAGCCATAAGGTGTTTTTCCATAAATTAACGGCATTACAGCGGCTTTAACAAGCTGCCGATCCATTTTTGTTGTTAAACAATTTTTTATTAATATGCTCATACGTGCATCTTTGTCTAATTGAAACGTCAAATTTTTGTAATCACTATTTGCTAATTCTGTTTTAAAGAACTCATAAATATCATTTTTTTTTGACTCCGCATGACCAATAACGTTTGTTAATTCACATAATTTTTCATCTAGGTTTAACATACCAATAATTTGATATGCAGCTGCCGAAGCATCATAGTAAATACCTATTTTATCAGACTCCTTTGCACGAAGTAATAGTAATTGACTTACTTGAATCAAGCTTAGCTTTTTTCTTTAAGCGCGGTAAGCAATCGATTATCGAAAGCATTGTTATTTAAAAAACGATTTCCAAACACTGCATCCCATTCTTGAATAAGATTATCATCGTTAAGTATTTCTTTTAGTAACAAATTAAATTGTTCAAAAGTCTTTTATTCTTTTTACGGCTACGTAATTAAAGGCTTTTGCCCAGATTTGTTTGGTTTTTTTATTATAACATTTATAAGTATCTATTACTGTTAGTACTTACATGTTAAACAATACAAGGAATATCTTTTGTATATAAATTATAAACTTTATTTAATTGTATTATTGAATAGAGCAGGAATAGCAGGCTTAGGACTTGAACCTAAATCTCTAGGGCATGAGCCTAGCAAGTTACCAATTACTCTAACCTGCATTATAATATTAATATAGTATAGTTTAATTTATAAAGTTATTAAAAGAACTTTATAAATTAAACTATAAAGCACCTAATTTAAAAATCAAAGCGTGGCTAGGTATGCGGATTAGCTCTTTTCTGTAATAACACAAAGAGCACAGACACCCAAAAAACCAAAAAGAAAAATGATGACATATAGAGTTTTGATCCAAACCCTAGGTTTGACCCTTTTGCAGCATCAACAGATAGCGGAGAGCCGACTAAAGGCTCCGATGTGGGTATTTTTAACTGCGATTTTCTTCAGTTATTGCGGTGCCCCTGAATACCAGTAATCTCCGAGTTCTTTGTGGGATTAATGCTATCCAGATTGCCGTATAGAGCTAGTGAAAGCCCAGTTGTAATAACGGTAGCTCCTACTGCGCCAAGTAGGATATACTTTAATATACTAGTTGTTAAATAAAAGGCGTTTAGTTTTCCCATCTTAAATTTTTAATTTGATAATTTATTTTTCTGTTAAAACAGAAACATAATAGTCTTTATTGTAATAATAGCCTATATATAAGCAATATTATTACTAACAGTGGTAGACTTGAACTACTAGCCTATAGATTAAATAAAGTGAATATACTTTTTTTTATAGTTTATTACTATAATAAATAAAAAAGTACAAAAAAGCACTTATAGTCTGGTCTTTTTAAACCTGAATTATATAATTTTATAGTTAGTTTTTCTAGAAGATATATATATGCCTCTGCCTCAAAAAATTGTGTATACAGCCCTTCTTTATAAGCATCCTCAGTATTTTTTTTTTTTCACTTATCCAAAATGTTATAATAAATATTGTATGCAATATTTTATCATCAACCTTAAAGAACAAGAGCTTGAGCCATACTAATATCAATTTGTAGTGTAGTTTATAATAGAATAGAGCCTTTCTAAATATAGCAGCTAGCTCGCTGGTAGAGCAATTATACAATGCTATAACATTGTATATAAATAAATAAGTAAAAAAAATAAAGAATATGTAAATAAATTTATTAAAGCATTGAGATCCTTACATACTGTTAATGTAAATATATTTATTTACATAATAATATATATTTACATTAACAGTATACGTATATATATTTTTATATTAAAAGCAGTTTTCTTTAATCTGCTTTTACTGCTAGGATTGGATCAAACAACCATATTTAGCTAAAAACTAACGCTTTATCCATTAAGCTACAAGCAGTAAAGAAAGGGCCGTTTATAAACCTGCTTATTTAATATACTATACTGTAATATACATAGTACGCTAAGTAATAATGTATATTACATGTTTTTATAATTGCTTATAAGATGATGGTACCTAATTGAAAACCATTTACATAATAAAAAAGCTCTATTTCTTTTATACCTAACAAAACACATACACTATAATATAAATTAGATTTTTTACAAAGGCTTAAATTTTTAATAGATATTGCTGGTAGGTAAGTAGTGTAACCTACTTATAAAAATAGAATCGATTATATAAATCCACTGTTATATAATAGTGTGCTTATATAAATCCACTGTTATTTTAAGCTTAGAAAAAGTTTATTTTCTAAGCTTAAAATTAATATTTTGTTTTTATCTTAAGGATTGATAAAGATTTTAAACAATTATTGGCATGCCTTATACAATATATATATTTTTGCCTTTGTATAAAAAAGTTAAGACCCCCAATAGTACACTACAACGTATAGTATTAACCAAACAATGTCAACAAAGTGCCAATACATTGCGGCAAGCTCAAAACCAAGATGATGGTCGGGTCGCATTTGACCTAGTTGAGAGCGTATCAAGCAAACCATTAAAAAAATAGTTCCAACAATAACATGCGCCCCGTGTAGACCAGTTAGCATATAAAAGCAGGAACCATAGACAGAATCACTTATGGTGAAACCTGCTGTAACATATTCAAATCCCTGGAATCCTGTAAAGATGGCAGCTAACAAAACAGTAACAATTAACGCATATTGGGTTTGTTTATTATTTCCAATTAGTATAGCATAATGAGCCCAAGTTACGCTAGCTCCACTTGTAAGTAGTATTAAAGTATTTAAAAAAGGTATGCCAAATGGGTCCAAAACCTCAATTCCTCGGGGTGGCCAAACACCTGCAATATCGATTGTCGGAGCTAACGAGCTATGCCCAAACGCCCAAAAAAAACCCAAAAACAGCATTATTTCTGACACAATAAATAAAATCATCCCATACATAATACCTTTTTGAACACTTTTAGTGTGGTGTCCTTGAAACACCGACTCGCGGAGAACATCTCGCCACCATACAATAGCAACATATATTAAACTAATTAAACTTAAAAACGCTAGGAATCCTGCGTAATTATATTCATGAAACCAACCTACTAGACCTGTAGTAAAGCCCCATAACCCTATCGATGCGAATATCGGCCATGGGCTCGGATCAACTAAATGGAAGCCGTGCTTTTGCATAATGAGAGAATTTATTATTTTAGTTATAAAAATGCAGATTAGCTCTACCTTTGCTTTTTACTTTTGCCCTGACTTTTGCCTTTGCGGCAAAAGCAAATTTTTTAAGAAAAAGTAGGGGTTTTACTAACGCATATAAGTTTGAATCAATGTATATAGAACCGTAATTATCTAATTTACTTAGTATCGCCTTCCTTTGCTTTTGCCGCAAAGGCAAAAGAAGTAGCGGATCTTTCAATTAGGATTTGAACCTAAATAAACGCTTTAGAAGAGCGTAGCTTTATCCCTTAAGCTATTGAAAGGAAAACTTCAGCTTTTTTCAGTACAAATATTTTCAAGAAAAAACTTTAGCGGCTGGCATACAAATTAGTTTCTTTAAAAAATTTTTTTAAATCACAAAAGGCTACCGATGTTTTTTCCATAAATTAAGGGCATTACAATTGTGTTAACGATCTATCAAAATTAGTTTTAAAGTACTCTTTGTAATGACACTAGCTCGTGTTTTCTTTGTCTAACAAAAATTGCCCAACATTATCAGTAATTTTTTTTCTAATTTCTACATCAAACACTAAGTATTTTTTTGTTTCCAACCAATTCAAGAAAAAAGTATAAATATCTTGTTTTCCATCAGTTTCTATCACGTTTGTTACACAACTTTCTATCACCATTAATACATAATTTGGTAAGCTGACGCTGAAGCATCGTAGAAAACACCTACTCTGTCATACGCTCCTTGGGGAATAAGTAATAGTTCTCCTACCTGAATTAAACTAAGATTTTTATTTATGGCATCCTCTAGTAATAACTCATCAAATTTATTATTATTTATATGGCGTCTCCAAAAGAAAATATCCCATTTCATAATAAGCATTTCGTCTACTAAAACATCCTTTAATAAACGATTGTACTTTACCATTGTGTACGAATTTTTTTTACGATTTTCTATAATAAAATGATAAACAATCAGGATCTATAAAGTATATGAAATTTGCTACAAACACATTTACTGTTTTGTTTTATTTAAATATATATTATTGATCCTGATTGTTTATCAGATTGTTATTTATTACTCATATCCTGGTTTAAGCTTTAAAATAATAAATCCTGGTTTAAGCGGGTTTAACTTTCTTGTTTGCTTAAATATTAATTAGTCTATGCAAGATACAGCAGCAATTTGAGCAAACTAAAACTTACTTAAGTACAAGTTGGGATTGCACTGAGTTATTGCTTTAAATTATCTTAACACTCTAAATGCGTTTCGGCAACTAACAAAACTTCTGCTTTTTGTTCAACGCGTTTTCAACCTATGATTATACTCTGCTACGTGCAGAGTCCCTAAAGCGTTACGCTACTTTAACAGCACTGTTTTAAGCCCGGTTTACTCAAGAACAACGGTTTACACCACAAAACCAACGGTACACTTTACCTGTTACATTTGACTTATACTGCTCCAACGTATTATAGCTTGCTTGTCAATTTGTAGTATATTGTTCAATTCTATCTTCATAGTTTCTAAGATTTTCAACTATGCATCTTCCGCGTTTTCTTCAACCATACGTAAATAATTGTCAACTTCCTGGATTAGTGCAAACTCACTTTTTAACTTGTAATCAATAGCGTTTAAGGCATTCTTAGCAGACATACAGTCTTGAATTTTTTATTTAATATTGCACCTTACTCGCTAGACTCACCCAAGTTTTCCCAATATTCTCTCGCCATGCTTACCATTCCGTAACTTGCGGCTCCTCCAGCAAAAGTTCCTCCAGTGCGAGCATAACGTCCGACACTTGCTCCCTCAACAGTAGCTGAGCCAAACTCTTCATCAGAAGCGTAAGCGACACTACCGTTTAAAACGCAAATCATAAATTATTACTTACAAATGCTTTTCTCAAAATTGAATGACTATTTTTAATAGGTTTTTTATCCGCTATAGTGCATAAACGAGATAATTATATTATGGAGTTGAGCAGAATCGAACTGCTATAGCTTGCTTGCAAAGCAAGTATTCTACCATTAAATTACAACCCCCCTATTTTATTCTTTAAGTTTTCAGTAAAACCTAGGGTTTTAATCCACGTACTATATTTAACATTATTGTAATTGTTATTTTTCTACTTTAATATTTTTTATTATATAAAAATTATTCAAACAGTAACAATTGCCTTCGGATTCTTTATTCTCACCCTATTGTCTGTCGTCTTATTCTTTTCTTGGTGACAACGGTATCAACGGTATGTTATAAATCGTAGTTTATTTTCATAAGTAAAGGCCTGTTTAAAGTGTTCTTGTTTGCCTATATAAGTGATAACAAAATTGCTTTCATTAATGCTTTTCACTACTACGGGACTCGAACCAGTAGTCTCGGCCTTATCAAGACCGCGCTTTAACCAATTAAGCTAAGTAGTGATCAAAAAAATGCTCATCCAAAATTTATATAGCAAATTGCTACATACTTAAGATTATTCATAAATTTCTATTTGGTTACTTTGCATCTAAAAACCAAAAAACAATGGGGGTTCTTTTTACCCTTGCGCCCTGTAGGACTTGAACCTACAATACCCTTAAAGGGTGACGAGTTAAAAGCTCGCTACATTACCAATTCTGTGCAAGGACGCTTTGCCATTTGTAGTTGTTTTATACAATTTTTGTATAAATGTATATTATGATATACTATAACCGTTTTAAAAAGCTAAAAGGTAAACGCAAAGCAACATCTAGGTTTATCAAAGGCTAATTATTATTCCGTGTTAATAGGTAATATTCTAAGCGTCCTAAAATAGGAACTAGCACAAAAAAATAAAAGAAGAAATACAGTGTAGCTGTTTGCCCTATAAATATATAAGGCTGCTCAACTGGCTTTGAGCCTGCCCAAGAAAGTACAAAACACGCACTTACAAATAGATAAAAGGCTTTACGGTGGTATGGCCGGAAATTTGATGATCTAATTGGACTAGTGGCAATAAAGGGAAGCGCTAATAGCGCAACGAAAACAAGTCCAATTGCTAATACACCTCCGGTTTTATTGGGGATACTTCGCAAAATACAATAAACAATTAAAAAGTACCATTCTGGTACAATGCTTAAAGGAGTTACTAGACTATTTGCAGGTATGTTATTGTCAGGATGTGCAAGTAAATTCGGCGCAAACCATACTAAAACACTAAATATAATTGCAAATAATAGAAGCCCCACACGGTCTTTATAGACTAAATAAGGGTAGAAATTGATTTTATCCGCGCTTGCGTTGATACCTAATGGGTTATTAGACCCTTTGTGATGGAGAGCCGCGATATGTACAATGCTAGCTCCTGCAATTAAAAAAGGTAAAAGATAATGCAACGAGAAAAAGCGATTTAATGTGGCGTTATTGACTGAAAAGCCGCCCCATAACCATTGTACTAGTTCTGTACCTACAAAAGGTACTACTGAAAATAGGCTAGTGATAACACTAATACCCCATAAACTTTGTTGACCAAATGGCAAGCTATAACCCATAAATGCTGTTGCAACCATAAGCAATAAAATTACTACACCCACACACCAAACAGCCTCTCTTGGGGCTTGGTATGAGCCGTAATACAGACTTCTTAACATATGTACCATTGTTACTGTAAAAAACATACTTGCGCCGTTAGCATGCATATACCGCAATATAAAGCCGCCTTGAACATCTCGCATAATATGTTCTACAGAACTAAATGCTAGGTTTACTTCGGGTGTATAGTGGCATGCAAGAAAAACTCCTGTAGCTATTTGAATAACTAAACTAATACCTGCCAAGCTACCGAATCCCCAAAAGTAGTTTAGGTTCGAGGGCGTAGGATATGCAATTAAATGATCATTTATTACACTTAAAGCGGGTTGCTTTAATACACTTAAATTTTTACGTACTCCACTTGTACTTAAAGGTTTTGACTGTTCAATTATAAACATAGTAATAATAATGTGTTTTTATATACGCCAATAAATATAAATATATTAAATCTTTTAAACTATTTTACTTTAAACAATTTAATATAAAAATTAATTAAAAGGCTAATCTAGCGATAAGTGGGATTTGAACTCACAACGTTTGATTACAAATCAAAAGTTTTACCATTAAACTATTATCACTCTCCTTTTAATTCTTTTTTATTAAAGACTGTTGATTTGCTGCGCTTTGTTGTTCTATATGCTAACTTGTTTAGTTATTGTTAAACTGTTCTATAATTAAACAAAATGAAAAGTATTTTTTCTAAAAAAGAAAAAAAACTCAAAGGATAATTCCTCGTCCCCTAATTTTAATATTTTTTGATAAATTGGGTTTAGCTCCGGTTACAATTGCTTTTTTAATCTTACGGAATTAATGAAAGCCCCTGCATTTGGATAAACTAAACTCCCTAACTCCGCAAAGACTTGAAATGCGTATAGTTTAAAATCGTCATTATCAGTTATTTTATTTAATGAATTATTTAATTCAGCTAAATAACTAATTAAACCTTTACTAAAATCCTCCGCTGTTTCAACATGCTGTTGTAGTTTTTCTACTTTAAATTAAATATAACAGCATTTGTAATGCCGTGTTCTTGAAATTTTTTTATCAAATGATCGTTATAATGCCCGATCTTCTCGCCTTTTAATAATTAAAGGCTTGTTTGTTTGTGTTTTAAAGATGTTGTCATTGATTTATTCATTAAAAAAAAGAGTAGTTATTTTTAGTTGTCTACTGGAAGTACGCTGATTCGAACAGCCGTCTCTTAAGCAACTCTATTTGCTTACGGATTTATACCACTAATTCTAACTTCCGGGGGGGGGAGGGGGGTTCGCGTACAACCCACCAATTAAGTGATCAAGTTAATTGGATTTATGAAAGAAGTAAAACATTCTTGGCTCTAGCCCCCCAATTACGTTCGCGAACTTTATTTTTATACGTATTCCAATGCATTAATAATAATATGTTTTAATTTCTATATGCCAATAAATTAATAAAGCGCAGATCAGATAAACTTCTTATCTGCAATTTGTGACGTTATTTATACGTTATTAGTTATGTTACTTACCAAAGCATTTTAAATAACGCTGGAAAAATGTTTTATTTTGTTCTTTTTCCAACGCACTTTGTAGCTCTTTGACTTGCTCTTCTAACTCTTTTATTCGCGCTTGCGGCTCTACCTGTGTGCTTGAACCAGCAGCATCTTCAGCACCTGTTACAGTTGTGTACGCACTTGTTGCAGCAACAACCACACCACCGAGAATTGTTGAAGCTCCCGCTGTAGAAGTGGTCACCCGGGGAATATCGCGTAATCCTTGAGCTACTTCAGAACCTATTGAGCTAAACGTTTGACGAGCGCTAGGCACGTTTCCCTCCGCTACTGGAGAAGATGGCAAGCTAGGGGCTTCATTGGGAGCTATTGTTGCAGCAAACGCTGTACAGCCTAATGCATCAATTATTAATAACAGCGCAAATAATAGGGTTCTTAAAGTAAATTTTGGTTTTGTGTCTATCTGCATATTTCCATAAATAAGGTTATAGCAACGCCGATACCCTTGCACAGGGTAATGGACTAATAGGCAACCAGGAAATTGCCCATCTCCAATGTTTTCATGCTTTACTAACAGTGAGAGAGAAGCGCTTCCAGTCAATATTAATATTATAATAGTTAAACTGAAAGCAATATACTCTGAAATTCCTATTGTTTTGGAGCTGAGTAACACGCACAAGTTCAAACTCGAATAGCAAAAGGACGCTACCGAAGATAGTACATACGCCCCTATATTTTTTTTGGGCAATATGGTATCAAAGATTCCTATTTCATTAACCCAAGTTTGTTTACGGATAATACTCATTGCTTCGTTATCATCCCAACCGATCAATACTAACAAATGTACAATATAATACCAATAAATAGGCATAATTGCGAAAAATTGATGCGCTATTGCGTTTGCCAATAGGGTTAATAGAAGGGTAATAACACTTGTTAAGAACACATAGCTTATTTTTGAATAGTTACGTACATAATATACTTGGACCATAAACAGTATGCAATAGAAACAGAAGGTCGTTAATAAATCGGCACGGTTTACTATCAAATGATATTTTAATAGAATTACTGTAATTGCTAGTAGCGTTGTGGCAATTAGAAGAATTTCTGTTAATACAAGTACTGCACGGGGTAGCTGTATTCGCGTAAAGAGTAAAGACAAGGCCCAATTTATTATGGGCAGCAACAATGATAAAAGGACGGCAATTGTTAAAAAGGGCGCGGACATCTAAAAATTTTTTTTAAATCAATTTCCTTTATAGGTAAGTTAATGTTTGATTTTCAAAATAAAAAATAAAACATTAACTTCTAGTAGACTAATTATTATGGCTTGAAGAAGCATTCAATTTAGCACAACTGAAGAAGTAATAATAATATGTTTTTATATATGCCAATAAATATAAATATATTAAATCTTTTAAACTATTTTACTTTAAACAATTTAATATCAAAATTAATTAAAAGGCTAATCTAGCGATAAGTGGGATTTGAACTCACAACGTTTGATTACAAATCAAAAGTTTTACCATTAAACTATTATCGCTCTCCTTTTAATTCTTTTTTACTAAAGACTGCTGATTTTCTTTTGTTGTTCTATATGCTAAATTGTTTAGTTATTGTTAAACTGTTCTATAATTAAACAAAATGAAAAGTATAAAAAAAAAGGTAGCCGCGGTAGTCTACTGGAAGTACGCTGATTTGAACAGCCGTCTCTTGAGCAACAATATTGAATTAGTTCACGGATTGAGAGCACTTATCCTAACCTCCGGGGGTTCGCGTACAACCCACCAATTAAGTGATCAAGTTAATTGGATTTATGAAAGAGGTAAAACATTCTTGGCTCTAGCCCCCCAATTACGTTTTACCTTTTTTGTTAGTTATTCGTATAATTTTCATATTAATTTATAGTTACGTTACCTGTAAACATATTTTATATTTTACTCTTTTGCATTACTTTTTTTATTGTTTAAATCAATCCCAAGAATACACTTTCTTTGCAACTAACAAAACTTTCGTTATTTACTTATTTTTATTACGCGGGCTCCAGCAATTTTGTATGTTCCATAATCTGCGGGTTTGTTTTATTTTGATACTCTTTATTTTATAAACATCATATTTATCATTTTTATAGTAATTAAATTCAGATCTTTTGTGTAATCCTTTAGATCATTCAATGAAGGTTGGGACGATATATTGTATCCTTTTAGAGTTAAATTTCTCTGAGCAATCAATTCTGATTCGCTCGGGTACTTAAACGATATTTGTTCTAGATCGTTTTTTGCATTGTGACAAGCCTCTACCGCAGCTGAGAAGTCCTCTCTAGCGCCAGGTAGCTCTTTCTCCCTGGCCTTCCAGCCATTCTCGAAAGATAGACACCCCCTTCATAAAATCCTGCAAACATTAATAGCTTTGATATGCCGCTTTTAAGTGGTTTAATAGACTCACTTACTGCTGGGTTCTTGTCCATCCGCTGCATAAGCTACCTCACAACTCAAAATACAAACTACAAGTATGTATACAGATAAATATATAAACTTATTGTAAAAATACCAGGATTCTACACTAAAAAGCGTATTTTCTTGAAACATTTTATAATCAATATAGAGTGAATCAATTTTTTAATTATCATGGCGTAGGCACTCGGATAAAAAGGCGCATTTGCAGAAGACGGGTATATATACATAATCCGAAAGCATAATATAACAATAGTTAGTTGTAAAAGCACAATAAACAATGCAATAGCATATGCCCAATAGTCAAAAATCAAATTGTACATAAATACCATGGTGGTGCTATGTATTGTATTATCATAGAGTAGGCCTGAAGTAAAGTAATATTTTGATGACTATTTTTCTCATTTGTGGGCATTAACTGATCGGGAAAATAACTGCTCATGCTGGCACCCATATTTTGAGATAAATTCATGTGGATGAAAAAAAAAAAAAAAATTAGTACGCGGTAGCTGAGCTTCTTACAAAGCGTACACCCCGCGCCTATTTACGCAAATGCGATCTTCTATAACCTTTACAATTGTTTCTTGCTTGATAGTTTTTCAGCAATTAACATTTCACGCTTAGCGTTGCAACCATGCTTTTTTCAAAACAATTGCTAAACCATTGGCGTGGAATTCCGGGTCCTTTCGTACAGTGGAATTCTAGTGCTTGGTTAAATATTCTGGCTATCTAGATAGAACCAAACCTGCCTTACGGCGGTTTAAACTCACCTCACGTAGGTCATTATGCAAAGAACAGTTGCGCCCTTAGAACCTTGTGCAGCTCTAGGATGACCTGAGGCAACATCGTCTGTGTATTATATACACTACCATTGCTACCATTATGTTTTTTGTAAACATGCCGCTAAGCCTTATAATCAAAATATGTGTGCATATAAGGTTTTATTAAACTTAAAAACAGTTTATTAGATGATGCTCTAAAACCTAGCCTAAAGTAGGTTTTATTTTTGTGTACACCGCAATCAAGACCAAATGTTTCTTTTAAAGCATCAATTAGTATCACTTGGTCTTCATAACAAAAACCTTGAGTTGAAATAACATAAGACTTTTGTTATAAATGTCCGCGTAGTTCCATCATCCATATACCAGTAAGCCAAACCTCCAGCCGTAAGTAAACTTTTAATATTCAGTGGCACGCGTTTTTTTCTTTGACCATCTACTTCAAAATAAAATAAATCGTAGTAATATTTAAACTCTTCATGAGCATAGGTTTTGAAACGAACTTCATAGCGCTTTGGCAAACCCGGTTTGAACCGATTTAATTTATTTTAGGTGGAGTGCCTACAAAGGGTTTAAATACTTGGTAAATGTGGTCAACATAATCCGCAGCATACCAAGTTTGAGCAAAACAAAAGTAGTAACTCGGTTGTTTTGCAGACCTATGAAAATCTATATATCCATCACCTAGTAAACTACCTATTAAAATATGTTTTTGCCGTGGCGTTAATTTTAGTGCTTTTTTATAGGCTACAAGATTTTTACCATATAGCTTTTTTGGCTCGTCTTTATGAACCCAAACATCGGCTTTTTTTTGCCAATTGGTTAATGTTGGTAATTGTTTTTTATTAGTCATAATTTGTCTATATTTATGTAGTTGTGTATATCAATTCTTTTTATGTATAATTAGAATTGACTTACAATTTCTTGTAAGAGTAGACCATATCATCACCCTAGAAGGGTGTTCGGCGTGTGGTCGTTGAGGGGTTACGCAACAAAACAATTTCAGTTGCTTGAACTTCCCTGCTGATTGTCCGCAATTGCATGTTTCAACAAACTTTTTATTTTATATTATAAAAAAGCAAGCCACGCAATATTTTCATTGCTATTAAAAAATAATGTTCTTTGTTACATTTAATGCAAACGGAGGTTCCAGCATATAGCCAAATGCATTCCAAATCTAGTTTCCTAGATAAGAGCCCCAATGTTAAGGTGGCGAACCCTGGCGTCTATAAGAACTATAAGCCAGGACTACCCTGACTGGGGAAATTGGTTTTCGCAAACGTTTTTTCCCCTAAGAACCGTACGTGCACCTTTCAGCGCATACGGCTCAAGCATAAAAAATAAAAAAAAAATAAAAAATGTATCAATAGATTCAAATAACCTCTCTTAAGTGGGCCATATATGTTTTTAAACATTTTATTTCTTCAAATCCAGTAGAGGTTAGGTGCTGTTTTGCCAGCACTATGTCTAAAGCTCTTTTCCAGCATAAATACAATCGATAGCTAGGTCCCATTACTTGATATTGATCAAAGTACTTCACAAGCTTAATTGCGTTTTGTAAATTTACGCTACTATAGTAATAAGTATCTCTCGTTTTACGGTACCCTACGCTACCACCAAAATTTGCTTGAATTTGTTTTAGCAAATCTTTATGCTTTAGCTCAATTTGAAGCACAATCTCAATTTGATTACTCCAACCAGGTTTACGGGGCTTTCTTATTTTTATTTGAAAGCTTCCATCGCCTTGTACAAAGCCGGCAAACCAATGGTTCCGTTGTATATCTGTAACACTGGGTATACAAACTTTTAAATTTAGACCAGGAGATAGGCGGCTATTAAACTGATTTACTTTTTGAGATAATCTTAGCTTATTTAATATTAACTTTGATAAATTGGTTAAACCATGCTTCTTTGTGCAAGTATACCTGCAAGCGTTGACTTTTTTATACTTATATATACTACCGCCCACAACTGTTTTAATATAGTAAGCAACGCATAAATCCCGGCTGTGCGTGTTTATTGTAATACTTTGCCCGGTTACAGCTATGTGCCCATCCGCATCTATTAACCCGGCTAAAAAATAGCCAAGCTGTTCCAAATTGTTTGGTTTGACGTGCCTATTTAGCACTAGATTATAAGTAATCTTTTTCATTTTTTAAATTATTTTTACTATCTATTTTTACACCAAAAGCAAGTCAGCACCTTTTCAGGTCAATACAAGTGTATTTATCAGCACCATTACAGCACTGCATTCGCTTTTTGCTTTCTCTTCTACCTTCTAGGCGATAGCCCATCTTACGAACAGCCCTCTAAATAATTTATTTAGAACCTATGAGGTTTACCAAGTTCAACATTACGCACCATTTCACCCTTAGGTACTGGCTCTACTTCTAAACAATATATAAGAGTTCGTAATCTTTGGATAAGCAAGACTACTTTTTGTTTACAAGCCTCAAACACCAATTTGCTTTCGCTTACCATAGGCTAGCCCCAAAAAAACCAAGTCTTCAACAGCAACGGCACTAGATGCTGGCTCTGTTGTGGTCTATGAGGTATGATGAACTCTACCATAGCTTACGCATTGCGTAGATGTTTACTTGTCGCGTTTTCAAGCCTTATCCCTGGAGTAACTTTGATTCGTTGATCTCACACCTTTCCACATAGCGTGTGAGGGTCACTATAGCAGACTTTCGTCTTTATTCGACTTGTCAGTCTTATAATCAGGCATGCTTATACTATTACGCTCTACGTATTGTTTCCGACAATACTGAGCATACCTTTTGCTCTCTGGCGTTACTTTTTAGCCAGACCTCGCCCCAAGTAAACTGCCCACCTAACACTGTCTTCGAGCTTTGTTAATTAAAGTCTTTTAGATAAGGCTTTACATAAAGTCTATTTTATTTGCATAAAATTTCGTGTATGAAGCGCTTTATATAAATATCTTATAGATTAAAAAGTATTCTTATATAAAAGCGATCAATTTATTATCTAGCGGTTTTCCATTGTTGGCATTGCCTCCCGCCTAACTGTAAGATAAAAAACCGATCGCAATGTTAGGTTACAGTAAAGCTTCACAGGGTCTTATCGTCTAAGATAGCCTAATCGGTATTTTGACCGATATTCTTATTTCACGGTTTTCGCTCGCGAGACAGCAACCAGGTTGTTACGTTATTCATGCAGGACACCAATTAAATGCCTAGGAATTTCGCTACTTTATGACCGTTATAGTTGTTAAAGTCAGCGTTGGGCCTCCCCAAAACTGCTTATTCAAAACCGTACGTGATAGTTTCCCATCATACGGCTCCTCGTGAAAAAAAAAAAAAGTTTATCTATTTATATATGGCGTAAGTGATACCAAGTAAAGCTGCGCCGACTGTGATTCATGCCTTGCTTTAAAAACTGAATTTGCTCTAAATACTTAGCGCGGTTTTTATTTTTATCTCTTAACAAATTATCAGCATCACACCAAGATTTATAGTCTAAAAACTTTGACGTTAATAACGGGTATGAGTCAAAATAACTGCGTAAAGTATCTTTTGATTTATGGCTTGTGGCTTTAATCGCATAATACAGCCGCCCACTTCTTTTTTCAATTATAGTGCATATGTTTACTGTTAGCGCATCAGCAATTGAGCAAAACAGTTTGTGATAGCTTAAACCTGTCCGTGGGTCACTCATGCGTTGGTTTATTTGAAATTGACACGACACTTTTAAGCGCGTTTTAAAACTTAAATCAATACCAAAGCTCGCATCTGCGTCACAAAACCCTGCGAACCAGGGTGTGCTCAGGTCAAAATCACTTACGCTATTAATATGACTAAAATTTAAACTCGGATCATAGCTGTTTAACCAATCAATAACACGGTTCAAGTGAAACGCTTTTGGCGTTCTTAGTTTATGTTTAATCAAACCTACAACAAACTTTAATCCTTGTGGTGTATAAATGTTAAGCACACACGAATTATTGTCATCTCGTATATGAACACTGCCCACGGGACCACTGCATAAACGACTTAATAAAACCAATAATTTTTTAGCACAAGGCTCTTGCTGCTTATGCAATGTTATGTGAATTGTGGGTTTTGGGTAATTCTTGTCTTTTATATTTATATTACCATCGCCCTCCCAAAGCCCGGCCAAATAATGCCCAAGCATTGTAGTGTCATGGTAAACATATGTTTTTTGTTTGAAATGTAACTTTGGCATAATATAATTTTATTACTGTTTTTTTTTTTCACGCGGCGTACGTTAGCATATCCGCCCCATTACAGGGTACGCCTTTTCAGCGCCGCTTGTCAGTCTCAAAGGCTTACAAGCAAAACTTGTAAATTCCAAAATAATAAAAAGAAAAGTGTAATTCATTTTATTAGTAAGTGTTTTGTTTTTCTAAACAAAACAAAGTTCGGCATTCGCTTTTTACGCCATCCCAATCCCGTGTTTGCGGGGTTTTGTCGTTCCGTAATAACTTACTATGAGTACTTAGATTCCTGCTATACACCATGACTTTGTCCAAAGAACAACATACTCGGCCGTACAGTATGCCTGGAATCACCGTGCTTTAACCGCAGATTCACGTCTGTTAATCATATACTCCTTGCTAGAGATTCGTCGTTTCCTTCATCCCGTTTAACCCGGCTTCACACCTCAAAAGGCATGCGGGTTATGCTTTTCATCAGTTCTTGTGATGTTTGGATTTACACCAACAAATTATTACAGTTAATGAAGTTTATAACCTCTACCTAAAGGCTCCAAAAAGTTTTTGTTTCCCTTTAAACGACTCGCACACGGCCGCTCGTCACCACATCTTGTTTATCTACCTTTTACAACAGATTACTTAAATTAGTGGCCGTTAGCAAACGTCACATCCTATACGTCTTGTTTCAAATTGGCAGGACGCTAAGTTTTTAGTAAACTGTCACCCAGTTCTATTATCTGAGATCTAAAAGGTTTTTTTAGACCGCTGTTTTCGAAAGTACCAGCGCAATTTGCCGAGTTCCTTACGAACGATTATAACCAAATCTAAGTAAAATCTACTAATCCACCAGAGTCAGTTTTAGTACGGTATTACTGAATTACTATTTTTGTATAGTATAAATTGCCCGCTATTTTTTCCTGCAACAGATCTACATACTAGATTTTATTGGGCATAGCAGGTACCCATCGTAACCTAAATATTACTTAGGGACCGTCTTTTTAACTACATCTTTAATAGTTGTGTAGAAAACCCAGGATTTTCGATCATTGAGATAATACTCTTTCAAGTTAATAGAGCTTTATATCAATCTTGTTTATGTCTTATATTTAATTTATATAAACGCTATTTATTAAAAGTCTCAATTTATATGTTACTCTAGCTGATATATTCACAACCAATATTTTCATTAAGTCTTACCGACATAACTTTGTCAACATGGTTCGTTTTGCTACTCTAACCGGCTTACAAGGAAGTAAGATCCTGTTAGCTATAATTTCGGCATAGCGCTTAGTCCGGCTAAATTTTTGCAACAACTAAACTATAGTAGTGAGCTATTACGCTTTCTTTAAACGATAGATGCTACTAATCAAACGTCCTACTAATTTTTGTGAAGTTAATTACTTTCTCACTTAGTGCTATTTTCGGGCCTTAATTGATAGTCTAGGCTGTTTCCTTCTTGTCAAATGCAGCTTGTCCCGCACTGACTGAGTACCTGATAAAATGCTCCTAATTTGTGGTTTGCAACACCTCAGTAAAAGTTTCCTTCCCATCAGTTTTACAGCGCTCTACCTAGTTAGCATAAATTTTGCAGGCCCCCTTCCTAAAAAGGTTTCGCAAAAAACGAGATATTTCGAAGTTCGATTGGTATTTCGCCACTTAAATAAACTCATATGAATGCGTTGCAACGCATACCACTTCGGGCGTCCAACTACCTTCCGGTAACTTTCCCCCTGGTCTACTTAAGCTCACTTCGTTTCGCGTTTTGTGTTAGTTTTCTATGAATACTTTCATAATAAGCTTACTTTTAATAAATTAAGCTACTTAGATTTCCCGCTTTTGCTTTTGACCCTGAAGGTAAACAAAGGGAACAGTTAATCTATGTCTTAAACTAACACAAAGTCATCAGCTCATGATTCAAAAGGAACCTTTCTATTCAACATTATAATAGCCAAACTGAAAGTCATTATAAGCAACCTGTTTCGGGACTTGTATTCAGAGAAGCAATGGCATTCTTGTTTCCAAATTCCTTTACAGTACTGATTCACTATCGATCTACATAGAATATTTAGCCAACGGAGTGGTTTCCGTTTATAACTAGCAGTGTTAAACCACTAATTTAATCCTTAAAGCCCATTTATTATTTTATTATGCCCTCTTAAACATTGGTACATTATTATAATAAATAGTCGCATGCTTATAAATAATTACAGCACTTTTTTTTTGTTTACAGCCTACAAGACTATAACTTTCTCTGGTCTGGATTTCACTTAAGTTCGACTGTAAACAAAAAATATTTCATTAAGCTTATGCGCTTTCGCTCTGTACTACTAGCGCAATCCCGGTTGGTTTCTTTTCCTTCAATTAATAAAATCTTTTAGTTCATTGAGTTTTGGTGTATGCTGTTTTAATGCAGTGTTTCCACCCTAGAGAACGGGCTTATCTGGCGAATTCTATACTTATATACAATACTTTAATAACTCTCAAAATCCTACTTATAATAGAAATTATTGTATTATCGTGATATAGGCAAGTATATAAAAGAGAGGGACTTTGCCCAGCCTAGTATAGGGACTTGCTCAATTCTCCAAGCCCTTTTCGCAACAAAAGCGCTCTTCCTATGTAGTCAATCCTTCCTCAGGTTGCATCGATTATAAAAAAAAAAAAATTTCTATATTCAGGAATATGTAGGACTAGTAATCACCTCAATAAAAATGTACTTGATTAGATAACCCCAACTAAATTACTCAAGGGCGGCAAGACTTGAACTTGCAACCAACGCATTTGGAATGCGCTATTCTACCTGTTGAACTACACCCTTTTACTTATTGGAAAAATCACTATTTCTGTAAATTTAAGTTTAAGTTAATTGTTTAATTTTGTTTTAAACTCGTTTTAAAAAGGTGCCCTGCTTTGTTAACTAAAAAATAACAGCGGTTCGCACACATTTGTGGCTATGGGCTATTGATTTGCTGGGCAGAGTCAAGTTCGAAATGGGTTTGGTGCCGTCTTTCTAAATACAAAACAATGTATTCATTTTTTAATTATTTTAGATACTAAATTCAGTACATTACTATATTAGTGATTATATACTAAATCTTTTTAGCGGTAAGTGAGAATCGAACTCACATTACTTGATTGGAAGTCAAAAATTTTACCATTAAACTATTACCGCGTTCATTTTGTACACTACTTTGCTATTAGTAAAAACCAACCCAAAAATCGGGTCTCTGAGCTTGATTCTCTATTTTATTGTTAAAATCTTGTAATCTTTCGCCCTACTTAACCCTCTTCAAGCCTCCGGGAATTATTGAGTAGCATGCTGAAGTATTTGGGAATAGTAAACTGCCAAGCTCTGACAAAATTTGAAATAACAAATTATGGGGAAGAACATGGATAAAAGTATACTTACTGTTAATAGTTGGTTGATCATAGATTTAATTTTAATTTGATTGAACTAATTAACCTTTACAGGCGACGGTGTGGGCGTGTCTTACAGCCCTCCTTCTACTCCGTGACAAACGAAGGTCTTTTTTGTATCCCGCTAAGTGTATTTGGAATTGGAAGGATTCGAACCTTCAATGAACAACTTCGCATGATTTACAATCATGTGCCAAACCATTAGGCTTCAATTCCAGCATACACATAGAATTGCTTTATTTTGAAAGTTATTTAAACAAGTAATATTTATAAACTAGCCTTTAAAAAAAAACTCATTTAGTAATCGCAGGCTTAGGACTTGAACCTAAATCTCTAGGGCATGAGCCTAGCAAGTTACCAATTACTCTAACCTGCATTATAATATTAATATAGCATTTTAATTTATAAAGTTCTTTTCTAAATCACTTTATAAATTAAAAAGTAAAAAAATGGCGCCAACCGCACCTTCCGGTACGATTACTGTGTTACGACTTATGCCCGGCTGCCAAATATACAATCAAATATAGGTATACAATCTACACTTTTCCTGTACACTCGTTAACCAGGCATTGACGGGCTATTAATAGCCGGAGATGAACAAATTTCACCGTTTCAATTCTTTAAAACGATTACTTATGATTCCTACTTCATACATTCGAGTTGCAGAATGCAATCCGTTTAGATAAGGTTTATAGGTTTGCACTTATTTGCATAATTGCTACTATTTGATTTATCAATTGTAACACGCGTATAGCCGCGATCATGAACTTCATGAGGATCTGTGATGATGCGCTCCTCCTCGAAAATTTCTTTCGCTGTGGTTTATAGGTACATTCCAGACTTAACTAGAATTAGTCAATATAAACATGCGCGTTTCGCTCGTTTATGGAATTAACCCAACTTTACAAAAAACGAGCTGACCACGACCATGCAAAGCTATAATTACCAACTAAGTTTTTTTTTCAAACATAGGTGTAGTAATTAATCAAGACCGCGTAAGGTTAGCGCGTAGCGACGAATTAAATCGCATGTTCCACCATATTGAATCTCCACGCATTAATTGTTTCAATTTTAAGCTTGCGCTCGTACTATTGAGGCGGGCTTTTTCCGCGTTTGCTTATTCAAGGCCAAAGGCCAAGACATAAAAGCCATCGTTGACTGAATGGACTACTACCGTATCTAATGGTATTTGATCCCCATTCCTTCGTTCCTAAGCTACTGTTTTGACCCAACTAATTGCCTTCGCAAGTGATATTCCTAAAAAATTCTTCCCATTTTATCGGTGACTTTTTAATTCTATTAGTCGCTGTCAAACGAGTTGTTCCAGAGCCTACGCAGTAGGCAAAAGAGCACCGCCGAAGAACGCTTTACGCCCAATCATGATCTTTATTGCTCGAACGACTGGCCTAACCGAGACTTATTCGGATAGGTAGATCTTTTCAGATTTCCCCCCCCGTAAGAACCGTACGTGCACCTTTCAGCGCATACGGCTCAAGCATCTTGTCCCTTGCCTTTTAAAGGCAAAGGTAAATAACGATTTCTTTTTTATTAATATGCCCATCGGCATCGATTAGCCCAGCTAAAAAATAGCCGAGCTGCTCAGAATTTATTGGCTTTGTTTGCTTAATTCTATAAGTCATTACAGTTTATATATAATTTATTTATTAAAAGACACCAAAAGCAAGTCAGCACCTTTTCAGGTCAATACAAGTGTATTTATCAGCACCATTACAGCACTGCATTCGCTTTTTGCTTTCTCTTCTACCTTCTAGGTGGTAGCCCATCTTACGAACGGCCCTCTAAATAAAAATTTATTTATTTAGAACCTATAAGGCTTACCAAGTTCATACTTAATTACAATCGATTGTGCGCTTAGGTATTGGCTATACTTTTGTGATTTTTGAAAACTCAACAACACGAGCCAGACGCGCTGCCCTACCACATAAGCTTACACCAATTCACTTTATTTACCATACGCACATTCCTGTTAGCCCAGTCTTCATACATGCTAAACCAAGGGCTCAGCACGCATGTGAATTTACAGGTACGCAGAGTTATTTGCGTAAGAGAATTACACTCTATTAATTAAGCCATACTTGTCGCACCTGGCACCAGCATTAGTCCGTTCTTCTCTCTAGGTACGCTCTAGTTATTCCCTAGCATTAAAGGTTTACAGAATTCTCCTTCACTCCCTTACCAGTTTGGTTCGCTCAAGCTTTCGCTCATTGGCAAATGTTTTGCGCTGCTGCAATCAAATGATCGGCTGTGCTTACTACACAGCTGGTACTGCTCTACCTCTCAATGCAGTTAACGATAATCGGCTACCCCATGTTATGGGATACAACCTAATCGTCCATGAAACCTCTAAAGAGCGTTTGACTTTTTTTGTATTTTAAACATAATTACTTTAGCTTATTCTCATGCATTCCTACCCTTTACGCGTAACGCTTTACAGCACTACACTAGCATGCGTCAATCCCAACTGTCGCAATAAAAGGGACGCACAATCAACGTCCTTACAATGTTAATACTGATTAAAAATAAGCCAACATTATTGTATTGGCTTACGCTTTTGGCAGGGTTCGAACCTGCGTCATCCAAGTTAACAGCTTGGCGCTCAACCACAGAGCTTCAAAAGCTTCTCAGCCAGGTTAAATTAAGCTTCATTTTTGTTGTTGTAAAAACAAATTACAACTAGTTATAACCTTTTCTACGTCCTTTTTAATACAAAGGTATCGCAGCCAGGTATATTTAAGGTAACTTTATGCGGAAGGTGAGAGACTCGAACTCCCGCGTTTTAAAACACCCGTTTTCAAAACGGGCCCATTAAACCAACTCTGGCAACCTTCCATTATTTTGTTAACATGATTTTAAAATAAAAAAATTATTAAACAACACGGTTTTTTTAAATGAGGCGTTAGAAACCCAGCTTGACGCTTTAAATTGACATATCTGATATAATACGATCTTCAGGTAGACAAAGGTCTGATTTAGTGATTTGGTAAATTTCTCAGATAAAGCTTTAGGGGTACTTGTTGTTTTCATCAAAAAAAGTGTCAAACATTGTATTAATTTGCTCACTGTTTTCGCTAGGTATTTTACTTGACGATTTTAACGTTTTGCAATATTTCTTCTGTAGTAAACGCTGTCAGTCTATTTTTTTAATCTTGTGGAATTAATGAATCATTCGTCCCTGCGCTTGGGTAAATTTATGTACTTAATTCTGCGATAGTTTGAAATACTGTTGACTTAAAAAATCTTTACAAATTTTGTTTAATTCCATATCAACTTCTAATAAATAACTGAATAAACCAGCCACAAAATTTTTCTGTTCTTCTACCTTGTTTTTAATTTCGCAGGTTCAAATAGCACAAACATTTTTAATAAGGTATCATCACTGCAAATTGTTAGAATCTGACATATCACATTTGCAGACACGCAAATAATAGAAACTATTTTACTGCATGCGCTCCACGACTGACGCGCTGTCCCTCACCTACAGGGGATGAGGGCTTTTCCTCCGGTACTTCTGATGCCATTGCAAACGCAGTAGTAAACCATTAATTACTAATATAATAGCAAAGAATAAGCTCCTCAAAGTAAATTTTGGTTTAAAATCAACATTTACGGATATTAGATTTTCACAACGTTGATAACTTTGTATAATATAATGGATGAGAAGACAGCCTGGAAAAGCCACGTTTCCCACCCCATCATATTTTACTAACAGTGCAAAAGTTATAATTCCCGAAAATATTAATAACATACAAGTAAAGCCCAAAGCTATATATTCTGGAATAGCCATCGTTTTATAGCTAAGCAATACACACAAGTTTAGGCTTGAATAACAAAAGGAAGCCGCTTAGATAATATATAAGCACTAATATTTTTCTTGGGCAACATACTTTCGAGTAAGTTGATTTTATTTATCCAGGTTTGTTTTCTAATAAAGCCCGATACCTTTATCGTGATCCCAATACAATAAGTCACAAATTGTTAATATAAATTAAATGTATGCACACCATAATATAGAAGAATAGGCATACTATATAGTATTATAACAGGCAGGATATTAAAAGCTAACAAAGTGAGTGCAAGCGTTACGAGGTTTGAAGCAAATATGAAACTTATTTTATACTGTTGCCGTACATAAAACATTTGGATGATTGCTAAGCAAACTAAATAAGGTGCAAATATCGTAAGGGAAGCGCTTAGTACAGGCTTGTATTCCTGACGATTTATTATTAAATGATAATCTAATAAAGTTGTAATAATAGCAAATAGTGTTGCAACAATTAAAAGAATTTCTGTGAATACAAATAATGTACGCGGTAATTTTGCTTGCGTAAATAGTAAAGATAAAGCCCAATTTATTATTTAAAGAGCACGGATAAAAGGATACTTATTGTTAAAAGGTGACTGATCATAAAAAATATAATTTGAAATAAAGAAATTACCTTTAACCTTTACAGTATAACGGGTCGGGGTTTGCCTTTCCAGAGAACAGTATGGCAAAACTGAGACTTATAGTGGTTCAGTTGCTGTGCTGATTTGGCTTTACTTAAAGCATGTATTCAACAAGGCTACTATAAGCCCAAAACCTTTGAAAAATAATTCAAAAGTTTTTTCTCTATAAAGGGGACAGTTTTTCGCAAAAAAAAAAAAAGCCCGGTAAATCTGGCTCTAAAATTTCTTTTTTAATTTCCCGGAGAATCAGGGTTTTCACCACTTTCTCTATTTTTTTTTTTTAATTCTCTATTTTTTTTTTTTAATATATCATAGATTTATCGGCAATAGACGAAATTGTAACTCAGCTGAACAGCGCAAAAAGCGGCTTGGATTAAGAAAGGCCGATTGGATATAATTATCCAATACTTTGAAATGGTAGATTTTACAAATATTGAAAAAATGCAACCGGGCGAAAAATAGAAAATGTGTACTCAGCATTTATATACTTAATCACGCGCTATACCCTTTGCCTTTTATGGGCAGGGGATGTGGGAACTCCCAACACCTACTAAGGAAACACCTTTTTGCTGCACGCTTTTACAGCTTAACGGGCTTTCATTGTTTTTAGAGTTACTAACAATGAAGTTTACGAAATATATTTGGGTGTTGGAAGAATCGAACTGCCATAATTGACTTGTAAGGTCAAGGTTTTGCCATTAAACTAAACACCCGGTTAAAAGAGACACCGCGTTGAGCTTTCTAGAATTACTAGAAACCCTTGTTTACATTGCGAAAAGAATTAAAAAAACTACCATTAATGTAAACAAGGCAATTGCTTCTGTTAGTGCAAAGCCTAGAATACTATAACTAAACAATTGTTTTGTTAAGCTTGGGTTTCTAGCTACTGCGGTAATTAAAGATCCAAATACAATACCGATTCCTGCTCCGCAACCGGCTAAGGCAATAGTTGCGCATCCTGCGCCAATAAGTTTTGCAGCTGTATCTTGCATATAAATTATGTATTTTATTGTTTTATTATTACTGTATGTAATACCAGTTATTTTTACTAGCAATTACTAGATAAATAGAACAACTAAAAGCAGTTAAAAAGGTTCTGAGTAGTCACTTCAATTGAAAAAACTAAACACTACTAACTAGACAACAAGAAATTTATTGTAACCTTTTAGCACCAGGCAAACCTAAGCGCTTTTTTGCTGCTTTGAATATTTTAACTTATTAGTATATAGATAATATAGTTACACAATTAATATACTTTATTAATTGTGTAACTATATAAAAAGCAATTACGCTAGTTAATTAGTTGTGATTTTTCTAACAATATGGTCACATAATAGTTTTTTTAAACGTAGATTGTGTGCCAATTGCAGTGCCACTGTACTAATAAGCCATTGATTTGCTGACTCAGCTGCATTAACTTGGCAGGTATTGACCAGCCAAGCTCGGTTAAGCAAATGGTTATATTGTAAACCGGCATTATTGCTCTCTGTTATATCCGATCGCGTAGTCGTTGATCCTTTATAATTTTTACTTAGTATATCAACTAGCTGTGAACTATCAGAGTCACCTCGTTGCTGCTGAGCGTCGTTTTTATAGCTTCCTGCTTGGCTAACCGTTAAACTATTTAATTTTTGACGAATTTTGAAAGTACTTACTATTTTTGGTATTATAAAATATAATACGTAGTAATATACTGCGCTAAATGTAATTAGTAGGTATACATACTGGGAAAAGTAGGTTAGTGCGTCTAATTGCGGCATTTGAGATTTTACTTTTTCTTGCGAAACACAGGACTTGAACCTGCACCTTAAATAGAATGGTTCCTAAAACCACCGCGTCTACCACTTCCGCCAATTTCGCGATTTTAAACTAGACAACACATCAAAATTTAAACTTGTTGACACAATGGCTAAAAGGGGCAACGCGTACATAGGTTCATTCCAGCGTAAGTTACAGTGCTCATTTATATGCCTAGCTGTAAGTAATTGAGCCTTCTAGTTTCTATTTTGTTTTCGATTTTTAGTTTTCTCTGAAAGCTTGGGTGCTGTTCTAAAGGTGTGTTTTTTTATTTTTTTTGAAGTTTGACCATTGGTGCGTGTTCTTTGACCCCTTACGGGTAAATTGAACATATGGCGAGTTCCCCTATAATGTTTTAACTGAATTAAACGCTGTACATCGTTCTGAATGTATCTAATAAGATTAGTGTCAATTTCCTCTCGGCAAATACGCGTAAGTTTATTTAGTTGATTAACCTTTAGTTTTTCAAGTTTCACTTTTGGGCTGACCCCCACTAAAGAGCAAACCTTTAAAGCATTGGTTGTGTTTAGCCCAAATATGGACTGTAAAGAAATTAACAATGATTGCTTTTGATTTAAATGTGTTCCTAATATTAACATATGTAAATATAAAAATCTAAGTAGACTTGATTCCCTAAAAGAAGGAAATTACTAAAATGAAAGTGGTCTTATGTAACAGTATAAATACCATGCCTATTCTCTAGGTATTTAATAAAAAAAAAAAAAAGCCTCATATTTATACGAGTAAACACAACAATTACGACATACGGATAGTGCAGCAGCTGATAAATGGAATTGAACCATTATTTTAGGTTTTGCAAACCTATGTAATACCAAATATACTATATCAGCTGCCAATTAATAAGCGCAATTAAATTAGTTTATTCTGTAACGTTACAGCTTTTGGTTAAAAGCCAAACCAGCTTTAATAATGGGCTTTTAAAACTGTGCAAGGCACTTATCCTAAGAATTTGCTTAAAATTACTGACTAGCCTTCCACTCGACCCTGCGTGCAGGCTTAACCGGACTTGCTCGCTGCTAATAGAGGTATCCCCAAGCAAATGATCAAATTTTTGGTTTGGTAATTTCATAGAGCTTGACCATTGAGTTATTTCAATTGTTTGTCGCTTAGTAAAGTTTGCCAATGCACACTGTTTTAATTCATAATCGGAAATATAATATCCAATTACACTAGGGTTTATGCAATTTTTAAAAGGTGGGTTTTTCAAAATAAACGCTCCGATAATTCCGCCACGCTCTATATAAGATACTTGATAACTATTATTAAAGTATCGGCCCTTACATAATGTTTGAGCTACAATATAGCTAATATGGCTTTTTGTTAAAGGTAAATTATTAAATTTTACATCAATATTTAATTCATATTCATGTATGCTAATATCGGACCCTACTATCTTATTAATATTATTGAATCCTTGTTCTATGTATTTCTTCTTTACTACGCCATAGGGCCTTATCCAATGAGCAAATTGTTTTGAGATCTTTACTGTCTTTGAATGCTTTAGAATTGCGCTTTTTGAGGGGCTATTAAAAAAACAGCTGACATCGATACTATAGGCTTTTTCACACCTTTCAGGGGTCTGATATTTTAATACAACTATTCGTAATGGTCGAGTATACGGATTATTTTTTTTATTCGGCACAGCGCTTCTTGCCCCCTTACCCATTAGAGAAAAACTTATTGCTTTATAGTATTTGCTAATATCTTTGCAAGCTTCCGAAGTACTTATAGACTTTAAATTCCGTTTTTTAATATTATTATAATGAAAATTTAATATGCTTTGCTTATAATTCATCTTTTTTACTTATACAAATTGTTTTACTCTTTACAGTTTTTTCTTTATAGACATAAACAACGCATGATTATAGCGTGTTCTACCGGGTATAATGAAATGTTAGATCAAATCCTGGAATCGGCTGAAATAAGCTATAATTAAGTTTATCAAGTTCAGGAAAAATAAAGATGTTGTTTATTCCTACTGACCCGTGATTGAGTGGTATATCCCTGTCTTGTTTTTCTAAATCAATCGGGTCCTTCATTAGTAATTGTAAAGTCGTAAGCTCTGCTGATAAAAAAGACCATTTATAACAAAATAAACTAACTGCTTTTTTATGTAAGTGGCTTTGTGCTCCTACAACGGCCCCTTTAATAACTTTAAAGGCAGCAATCGGCTGCCTGCTTTTAATCAATCGAGGTGTTTGGCCGCAGCAGCAAAAACATTTATAAAAAGCAGTGTAGAGGTCGCTTTGTGAAAGTAACTTTTTTGTTGTTGCGTGTAAGACTATTTGAACAATACTATTCCATAATTTTGGATGATTAAAGTGAGCTTTTGTGGCATTGACATATAAATTATTTCTTATAGACGATTTTTCGAGATTAATATTTTTACAATTTTTGTAATTATCCACTATTAATGTAGGGAACAAAGAAGCACTATTATCAGTTAATTGGTAGCGTTGTATGCTAAATTGATGCCAGCTTAATATTTGCTGATCTACACATTTTTTATGCTTCATTTTATGCAATGTTTGTAGTTGATTTTATTATTTACTTATTAATTAGCGGTAAATATAAAGTGTGTCTGTATGGCTGTTCTAATGCCTAATATACGTTTTTATATGCTATAAAAATTATAGCAACAGGTTCCCGGATAGTATTGGACTCGAACCAATGAAGCCCAAAAGGACAACTGCTTTAGCAAAGCAGCGCTTTAACCAACTTAGCTAACTATCCTTATAGGTAGATAGAGTATAAAATAATTTTATTTATATTTGTTAATTAAACTCTATTTATATATTATTTATATATATTATATAATATATATATATATTATATATTATTTATATATATTATATATTATATATTATATATTATTTATATATATTATATAATATATTATATATTATTTATATATATTATATATTATATATTATATATTATTTATATATATTATATAATATATTATATATTATTTATATATATTATATATTATATATTATATATTATTTATATATATTATTTATATATATTATTTATATATATTATTTATTATTTATATATTATTTATATATTATTTATATATTATTTATATATTATTTATATATATTATTTATATATTATTTATATATATTATTTATTATTTATATATTATTTATATATATTATTTATTATTTATTATTTATTATATATTATTTATTATTTATTATTTATTATATATTATTTATTATTTATTATTTATATATATATTATTTATATATATTATTTATTATTTATATATATATTATTTATATATATTATTTATTATTTATATATATTATTTATTATTTATATATTATTTATATATTACTGCCGTGTTTCTTTCTCTCTTTTATAGGGTTGATAAATAGGGCATATTTTAATGGAACTACTGACAATTTCCAGAGAAGGTTTAGCTAACAGATTATAGATGTGTGCTAATGACTACGGGCGTAATGGTGCACCCGTGTGTACAAAATGAAATTATCTAGGTGTAAATCCATTGAATAGTTCTATAGTTAAAAAAAAAAAATAATATATCACTCGGGCTTTTTAAACAAAATATCTTATTTCTAATTAGTTATCTGTAGAATTAAGTGTACCTATTGCATAAGTAAACAAATAATACATTAAACGCTATTGGTAATTGTCAGTTTAAAATCTCGAATGTTTTGTTCGTAAATATGTTGTCCTTTAGCCGTAGTACTACGACTTAGGGTTAAGGCAATACTACCTAGCATAGCAGATAATAAGATTAAGCTAGCAATTATTAATTGCAAAGCATAGGTAGTGTAAAGTATTGATCCAAGGCTATAAATTTGAGTGGTGTAGTCCAATATGCTAGAATTAAAGCAATAGTGTAGTTCATAATTTAAATAATCCATATAATTAGGGTTGTTACATGAGAGTAACTCGACGTTTGCAAAAGAGCTACTAAATTCATTTAAGATATTTTTGCATTGCAATGCAAAAATAATTGCAATAATCGTATTAATAGGTGCTTGCTTTAATCGCTTTTCTGACATTGGCTCAACTTTTATGTCTAAGATCATAATAGCAAATAAAAAGAATGTACACATGGCACCAACATATAATACAATGAATAATGCCGCCATATAGTCATGACCGGATAGCAAAACAAGAGCGCTAGCATTAAAAAACGCTAGAATTAAAAAAAGCACACTGTAAACTGGATTTGAACTTTGTACAACTAAAGTCGCACAAGTTATAAGTAATGCGCAAAAAGTATCGATTAGAATAGTCATGATTATTAGTGTTGTTTAATTTGTTCTGTTGGTAACTAAAGGGATTTGAACCCTTACGAGCGCATTCACAGCGCGCTATGCTTACCATTACATCATAGCTACCTTAAATGATAAACTGTTTTTCTTAATTAGTTATATACTTTGGTACAATAGCGTAAGAAAAAGAATACTTGCTATTGACTTAATGCTATGCAAACAAAAATATAGTTGGGTTTTACAAAAAATAACACGGTTATTATTGTACTGAAAGCACAAATGTAAGCATTTGCAGATACGGGCATAATTGTAAACATTTTTAACTTATGCTGGTTAGAGATTTTATTTTTTTGGTCAGTTTTCTTCGTAATTTTGGCTTCAACCGGTAATATACTAATACCCCGTTTTACAAATGTACTATTAAACTTATTATGGATTTGTTGTACTGAAGATTCTAAGGTTTGTTTAAAAGGTAATAGTGTTAGCAAGTTTGGATTAAATGAATAAGCTACACCTGTATTGGTAAAATATATTGTTTTGATTACTCGAATATAGTAAAACGCACTTAAGATAGCACAGCCAAGTGCAATTGAAAGGGTTAAATACTGCTCTGTCTGTGTTAAAGCATTAATAATCAAATATTTACTATAAAAACCTGCAAATGGGGGTATTCCAGCTAAACTAAATAAAGCGATAACCATCGCTAATGCTAAACCTGGGTTTGTCTTATTTAATTGGTTTAGGTCACTGATATATTTGATTGTTAAACTATCTGTACCATGATCAATAAGATGCTCCGAATTATTTTGCTTTATTCGTTGACGATACTCAAGGTTTGGGTGTGTTCTAAATAAAGGCAATACAAAAATACTAAACAAACAAACACTTAATAGTATGTAAACAACTAGGTGGACTATTAGTAAATCCCATTGACCTGTAATTAATGCTAACAAAAACCAACCAACATTAGCAACTCCACTAAACGCGATAAGGCGCTTTAACTTTACTTGTCGCATAGCACTAAAGCTACCTACAACTAAACTGAGTATAGCAATAAACGGTAACAATTCAAAAATTGTAATGTGCAATTCTAAAATACGGATTAGAGCACTTGCAGCGGCAATTTTAGCAGTAATTGCAAAAAATGCCGTAATGGCAGTTGGGCTTCCCTCATACACGTCGGCAACCCACAGATGAAACGGGGCCGCAGCAAGTTTAAATAAAAGACTTATACATACACAGGCTAACCCAATACCTAATGATACGGGTACATTATAGCTAAGGTACTCGGAAGCGCTAGCCGTATCTGTGTAAAAAACTGAGTAAAAATAGTTTATTATAATACTTAAATCTGCAAAATTTTGAGATCCAATTGCTGCATATATTAGTGTAATACCTAATAATAGTATTGCTGAACTAAAAGCACTAAGTATAAAATACTTTAAACCTGCTTCTGCGCTAGCTTCAGTTTTTGAGCGCATTGCTGCTAACATATAAAAACTTAAACTTTGTAATTCAATACTTAGATAAAAAGTTAAAAAATTGTAACTTTTTAGTAAACATAGCATTCCAATAATAGACAACCAGATTATAAAAACAAATTCGTATCGACCATAACGTTTAACAGAAGCAAGCCCTAGCAATAATGATGCGGAAGCGCTTATACATAATAGTACACTCATAAACCGGCTCAAGCTATCCCATATAATTGAATCAGTTAAACCGATCGCATAAGTAAGTGGACAATTGATATATAGTATTTTTGAACAAATTAGACTAAGAATGACCAGTTGTATAACAGGTTCAATTAAAGTAACGGGCGTTGTAATATAGGCATAACTTGGGCGAATAATCTGCATTTGTGTTTTAATCAATCGGGCAGAATATTGTGTATCATTTTGATTATGTATAGACGACAGGCTTTGTTGTATAGATTGATTAAAACGAGTGTTCAAAGATAGTTTATCGTTACCCAAGGTTTTTTCAAAACCTCTATATGAGTCACTTTTTAAATTGTCAGTATTAGGTTTGCTAAGTTTAGGTAAATTTACGTAACGCTCAAAAGGACGATACGCGGACTGAGTAAGCTTATCTCTAGTAAGGTTTTGAGTGCTATAATTAGAAAAACAAATTGCAAATAACAAAAGTACATTTATTAAAAGAATTTGGAAACATTCAGGAATTACTATTAAAAAATCGATGGTATGCATTTTTATTTTAATGACTTTAATTTAGATTTTATAAACATATGCGTTACATAGTTTATTTTTCTGTTTTATTTACCTAGCCTCACTATTTTCTTCGCTTGGCTCAAGTTGATTCTATTTTATATCGATATATATTTCAGATTAGATATTTATCTTAAGTTTTGAATATTAATAAGACTAATAGAACTGAATTTATAAATAGAGCTATCACTTTTGAAATAAATGAATTCATTATTATATATATTTAGTAAAAAGAGATTTTAGAAAAATATCATTAATACAATAGTTTACTCTTTTTATTTGTTTTATAAAAGTACATTAGCTATTCTAGTTATACAGATTTCTGATTTAAAATAAAATTGTATTAGTTTTATAGCTGCTTATATGATATTTCGAAGAACAAAATAGATAAGATATCTATATATATCATTTATAATTGCTTTAAGTAGGGTTTGAACCTACAACCTTTTGATTTTCAATCAAACGCTCTACCAGTTGAGCTTTTAAAGCGTATCCTCCAAGCAACAACTAATAAATAATAAATTATTATTTATTAGTTAACATTATGTATTCTAAACTAGCAAGTAGCTGTATTTTTTTATAACATACCAGCTTTTGTAAATTTATTTGATCCGTACTTCCATGAATCATGCAGCTAATTAATTCAGATCTTATGCTTTGCTTTTGCTCTTCTAAGCTCGCGCTAATCGGGTCATTTTGTACTATTAACGATACAAAAATGAAAAAACAAATAGCTAAAATTGATTCAGAGTTTAAAAAAACAATACCTAAACCACTTAGAGTAATTAATGCTATAATATAATATATAGTTAAATTTAAAGACATTTTAAATAAAAAACAATTTTGATCAGCTTTTTCTAACGGTCAATAGATCCGAACACCACATCTAAAGAGCCAATAATAGCTACAACATCTGCAAGATAATGTCCTCGACCGATTAAATCAATTGCTTGCAGCGAAGCGTAGTCTGGTGATTTTATTTTTACTCTATAGGGGCGGTTGGTCCCATTGCTTACGCATAATACACCGAACTCCCCTTTAGGGGCTTCTGTTGCGCAGTAGGTTTCACCCGCAGGTAGGGGGAATCCACTACTAGTAGCTTTAAAGTGCTTGATTAGCCCTTCCATTGACGTCTTAAACTCAGCTCTTGAAGGACGGTCTTGGTAACCTGCTTTATCACTTAACAGATTGAGTTTATCGTTGGGACTCATTAGCGTAGTTCCAGCGATAGGCATTAAATCAATTGTTTGCTTTATAATACGTAAACTTTGGCGCATCTCTTCTATTCTTAGTAGGTATCGATCATAACAATCTGAGTTTGCTCCAACAGGCACATTAAATTTCACTTTATCATACAGCTCATAAGGCTGTGCTTTTCTTAAATCATAAGCTATACCAGAGCCGCGTAGTAATACCCCAGAAACCCCCCAAGCAATAGCATCCTGAGCATTTAAAACCCCAATATCAACTAAACGTTGTTTGAAAATTCGATTACCCGTTAGAAGCTCCTCCATTTCGTCAATTCGAGAAGCAAATTGGTCTGCCCATTGATGTATCGATTGTAGTATCCCTCCGGGTAAATCTGCTGCAACTCCTCCTGGTCGAAAATATGCTGAATGCATTCGGGCTCCGCAAACTCTTTCATAAAATTCCATAAGCTTCTCCCGCTCTTCAAAAGCAAATAGAAAAGGTGTTAAGGCCCCTGTATCCATAGCAAAACATGAGACAGCTAATAGATGATTTAGAACTCGTGTTAATTCAGCGTAAAGCATACGAATACATTTTGCTCGCTCGCTTATAACGGTATTTGTAAGCCGTTCAATTGCTAAGCAAAAGCTGTGCTCCATTGCCATTACGCTAACGTAATCTAGACGATCAAAGTACGGCAGAGCTTGAAGGGCTGTTTTATACTCAATTAATTTCTCAGTACCGCGATGTAGTAAACCTATATGCGTATCTGTTTTAATTATTTGCTCCCCTTGCATCGATAGAATTAATCTGAGAACGCCATGAGCGGCCGGATGCTGTGGTCCGAAATTTAGGGTAAATGGACGTGACTTGGGTTTGATTGGTTGTTGAATTGCCATAATTTATTATGTATATATACTTATTATATGATTCTTTATTCAATTATTGGTGTATTTATTATAACGTTTTATATTTGATTATTTTTAGTAGTGAAGATCAAATCGTAAACTGATTCTATTTTTCACACATAGAAAATATTTTTATACTAAATTAAATAACACCGGAACTAACGAGAATTGAACTCGTATCTAGCACGTGACAGGCGCTTATTTTAACCATTAAACTATAGCTCCTGGATATTTTTTTTCACTTTAAACAAGTTCAATAACCATTTGATTATACTATATAATGTTTATATTAATATTAAAATTAATGCAGTTCAATAGCGTCTTTTAAATAGATACAGAGAAGCACTGCAAAAACATAGGCTTGTAAAAAAGCCACGGCTAACTCTAAGCCATAAATAGCTACAATTACAATTATTGGTATTATAGATAATATTGCGTATAAACCATTTGTTGCCATTGCCCATGCAAAGTTTGCTATAATTGCAAGCAAACTGTGTCCTGCTGTAATATTTGCAAACAATCGGACCCCCAGACTAATAGGTCTAAAAATGTAACTAATCAGTTCGATAACAACTAGTAAGGGAGCAAGCCCAATCGGTGCTCCTCCTGGTAAAAAAAAACTTAGAAAACTAAGCCCATGTTTAAACACACCAATTAAAGTGACACCTATAAATAAACTAAAGCTTAGTCCAAAAGCTACTACTAATTGCGCAGTTGTTGCAAAACTGAATGGGATTAGGCCGATTAAATTAGCTGTAAAAATAAACAACCAGGTAGTAAAAACAATGCCTATATATTTTCGCGCTTCGTGTGAACCAAGTTGTTCTAAAACTAATCCGCTTACAAATTCATACAGCATTTCGCTTACAACTTGGTATCTACTAGGTATAATAAGCCCACCGTCAAGGAATAAAGTAGACCATACTATCCGAATACATCCTATAGTAAGTAGGCAATATATAGCACTATTAGTTAAGCTAATATCAATAAAGCCTATCTGTAGAGAATAAAGGCTAATTACGGTAAATTGTTCAAGTGGAGAGTACAT